CGCGAACCGCCAGACACAACATAAGTCTCTGATTTGAGAACCCCGAGCCCGAGGTAAGGTCACGGCAAGACGAGCCGTTTATAACCACGATAGGTGCTAAGTGGAGGTGCAGTAATGTATGCAGCTGAGGCATCCTAACAGACCGAGAGGTTTGAACTTTGTTCCCGCAAAACTTGATCAAATTGATCAGGCAATGCCACTAGTCTTTGGTTGTGTGACAGCAAGCCTATCAATTATTGATGTAGGGGTCTGAAATAAAACTTCGTACCGCTTCTTCCTCTATCCAAATCCAAAGGATAGAGGAAGAAGCGGGTCAGGAGATTGTTTGGAAAGTGCATCCCTACTTCTGGTGTGTCTTCCGCTTCCGGGCCGGAGTCGTAGACTCAAGCTGATCAGTTCTTCTCCATTCTATGCGTATCCTCTTTCAAGGGTTGATATTCTGGTGTCCCAGGCGTAGGGGAACCACACCGATCCATCCCGAACTTGGTGGTGAAACTCTACCGCGGTAACAATACTGCAGGGGGGGCCCTGCGGAAAAATAGCTCGACGCCAGAATAAAAAAAGATGGAATGCCCTTCATTCTCGTAGGGTTCATCTCTATTTGGAACTCCATGTGGAACATCCTTTCACTCCTTTCTCAGTGAGAGAAAAAAGACCGATGAATGGAGGGAGTCTCGGGCTTACGCGTCTTTACCAACCTACAGAATAAGAATAGATAGATGGAGGAGAGAAGAAGGTGGTTCCAGCCCAGTCTATTTCGGTGAATCTCGGAACGGATCCAGTGGAGTCGGGGCCTGTAGCTCAGGGGATTAGAGCACGTGGCTACGAACCACGGTGTCGGGGGTTCGAATCCCTCCTCGCCCGGGGGAACGAGAAGTCACCAACGCGCTCGGTGCTGTAGTCAACCGACTGAACTTGAACTGCCCCAAGTATTAGTATTAATACTAGTATTAGTATTAGTACTAGTATTAGTATTAGGAGCAATCACCAATATTCAACGAACCCGCGAAACGACTCATCAAAGAATATGAGCGAGGATGAACTCTTATTCGTCTTATTAGCAGGTGGACTTTTCTGCCTAGTACCTAGTACTAGTGGTAATTCGAATTCCTTCGTTCTTCGACTTTTCCCTTCTCGGAATATTTGAGCATGATTCTTTCGCGCTTCTCCCAGAGATCTTTCCTGTTGACGCAACTATAGCACGGGGGGGATTATCTGCTCGCCGCAGGGCTAGTCGTACGCGACGGGAGCGAGGTAATTCCCCCCAGTTTGTGGGATGGAGGCACCTGGGTCCGAGCGCTATTACTCACGTGCGGCCAACCCTACAGTATTATTTGTGAGAAACAGGTTCTATGTACGCAGTACCAAGCGGCTGGTCAACTACCAGATGCGCAACCTAGGGATCACCTGAATGGATTCTCCCTATACTATAGGGGTTGACTTCGACATAAGCAGAGCATAGCCGCCCAATCTTTAAAGATCGAGGCTTTGACGGCCCGTACGAGTGAAAGATCCTGCCGTAATGTACTCCAGAAATTACACCAGGCAACCCAAGTCGAACATGCTGCCGCGCGGAAAGCTCCGAAGAAGAGGAGGTAGACGATAGCGCGATAATCCGTTGAGGATTGTAATAATTATCCAAATTTAGCAAGGACGACTGGGATTAGTGGTTTTCAGTCCCGAAAACAAAGAGGTATGTTCCGTGGTTCTCAGCCCCCCCCCCCCCCCCACGGATCCGCAAAATTTTGCGCTGATTAACTTTGACGTGTCGGTTTTTCCCTCCCCTCTGATGGTTCTTTTTTTCTCTACCGCTAGAGGGTATGGGGGTTTTCATATCTGACTTAAAGGCAGGATTAAGCAATATCAAGCAAGATCGAGATGAAGGTATTGGTAAGGTAGATGGAAGAAATGGCCCTTACGGGCTGGGCTTATGAGTGGAATTTCGAGTCCCATTCGGAGGATTTGGAGTCCTTTGGAAACAAAAAAAAGGATGGGATTTTGAGTCCCATCCTTTTTTTGTTTTGAGACACCAAGCAACCAACTACTAAGATTTTTGGTTCATCTCATTTACATTATCATTTCTTATAAGAATCGCGCTCATGTCTCAGTCGTCCTTTTTTGTTTTCTTTTTATCCTTTATATTTGTAAGACTATTCCTTGAGTATTGGGTCTCGCTCCAATACTTTCGGATGTTAGGATTTTCCGTCCCAGTCTTGGTTTGGGAAGACGAAGAAGAGGTGGGACTTACCTTACCGCCTCACATATCTCTGCAATGGGACCCACTCGTCTCTCGAGTCGAGAAAGACATTTCCAGTGTCTCTTCACCCGAGGAGACAGGCATGGAAGTCGACCAATGGTTAGAAGCAAGAAGTCGAGAGACTTCTCTCATAAATGAGAGACCTCTGTACGCCTCGCGTAGGATTTTGAACCTACGTACTATGCGATACTAGATTTTGAGTCTAGTATGTCTATCCCTTCTTCGAAAGCAGGGAGAAATGGTGTAGCTACGCCCACCAACATAACTCCATTTTATGAAGAATTTCTATGCCTGTCAACTGCTGAACCGAATTTTCATCTCTTTTTTACCAAATTTACTAACTGGGAGACTCCACTCAGGTCAGGTTTAGATGAAGTACCTGGACCTTCTTCATCACTCATTGCTTCTTCATGGAGTGGTAAGGTTCCACTTCATACTGACGACGGCCGAGGGTTCGAATCTACTCTCGCCCGCAATCAATCATCCTAAAGGGGTGGTTGATTGCCTCTTCCTACATAGAGTCTATTTTTTGACATCAATAAAATAATACCATACGAAGAGGCAAGAGAGATAGGCATTCTCTTTCCGCCTAAATATTTGGATGTAGCAGCATGGGTTGTTACTGCCCAACCCCAGCTGTGCGTCGCGCGAAAATACTTATATCTCCCCCGTAGTAGACGGGTGATCATTTTCCCAGCAAGTGATTCCGGGTGCGAAAAGACAAATACAAGCTAGATAGGAAAATGTCAAGATCAATTACCGAAGAAGATAGAACTATTTCGTAAATTGCAGAGACAGACTAGTTGGGGCAGCAGAACCGGCTTCTAGTAAAAATCATTCGAAAGAAGAAGAGTTCGCATCACAAGAAGTGAGTCTAGAATAAAGTATTCCGTGTGATCCCGATAATGGGATCTATCAATATACCCGATAGGATTGATGCTAGTGCACGAATGATCATAGCTATTTCAACAGAACTTTTTGAGATTGAAATTGATGGAGAAACTAATGAATTTCGTATATAAGTTGTGGATGCATCGCTCCTACCATTCTTCCCGGTGAACATTAATTTAATTATTTTAAGATAATAATAGATAGAAATGACACTTGCGACGAGCGCTACCAGAACTGATGGGTACGAACCAGCTTTCCATCCATGCCAGAAGAGATAGAGTTTACCAAAAAAACCGGATGGTGGAGGGATACCCCCTAGGGATGGTGAACGTAAAACCGGAGAGAATGTTAGAACAGGATCCTCCGTATATAATCCCGCGTAATCCCTAATATTATCAGTTCCGGTTCGTAAACCAAATGAGGTGATACGAGCAAAAGTTCCCAGATTCATGAGTATATAAATAAACGTATAAGTTATCATACTTGCGTAACCGTTCTCCGGGTCTGCAGCAAGTACTCCAATCATAATATATCCAATTTGGCTTATAGAGGGATAAGCTAGCATACGTTTCATGCTTATTTGAGTAACGGCAATTAGATTTCCTAATATCATGCTAAAAGTAGCTAATAATCCTACCACGACATGCCACTCATTAGATAGATGTGGAAAAATTAGACCGAAGAGTCGCGTAAATAAAGCTGGAGCTGCTACTTTAGAGGTAACAGAGAAAAAAGCAACGACTGGTATAGGAGAGTCAGAGTCGAAAAGAAGATTTCCGATCTTTCCGCTCATTCGGAACCGTGCATGAAATTCTTACTTCACACGGCTCTTGGTTCGTAAGAGATTCACAACCGATATTGCTCCCAGAACCTTCCTCGTGTATGTTTCAAACCCATTCTTCCTTGAAGAATTTCAAATCATTCAATATGAAAACTAATTGTTAACTTCTCGAGGAATCCCTCATCATTTGGTTAGATTACCCACCAGCAATTTCGTATCGAATTCTTTCTTTCTTGCTTGTTTGTACTTCTTCATTTTTCACCGGAATCCTTTCAACAACTAAAACTACTTGTTGAATTGGTAGGCACACACGCCGGGCGGGAGAGACAAATTGCGACTTTTTTCGTTCCTTGACGAAGTTTTACCGGTTGCGGTATACTAATATGTGCGGTATACTAACTAATATGGATCGGCATCCATGGCTGAGCGGTTAAAGCACCCAACTCATAATTGGCGAATTCACAGGTTCAACTCCTGTTGGATGCAAATAAAAAAAGAAAGGAGAACTCAAAATCTACTTGTAAAACAAGTAGATCGAAGACTGATGGGAGAGAAAGTCAAACTAATAGACTATACAGGAGTTATAAAAAAAGCAGGAGTTAGAAGAAGGATAAATAATTGAAGTGAAATAGATAAAGCGGGAAAGATATTATGGAAAAATTCAAAAACCAATTAATTACCGAAAAGTCTATTCGTTTGCTGCAGCAAAATCAATACACCTTTTACGTAGATTCAAAATTAACTAAAACCGAAATGAAAAAGTGGGTTGAACAATTCTTCAACGTCGAAGTAGGAGGTATCAATAGTAGTCGGACGAGAAATAAAAATAAGAAGAGATGGAGTTCTAATTTTGGAAGTAAAAAAAAAATGATTGTTAGACTTCGAGCTAATTATCTCATTCCACTATTTCTAAATGAATAGTTGGGAAAAGTTTGTTTTCCCGACAAGTAAAAAATTATGCATAAACATAAAGAGGAAAAATAAGTATGGCCATATGACTATATGAGGCGTATACTCCAGGCACCCGGAATCGGGCCATTTTGCAATTTGGGGAAGCGGCGAAATCTAAGCCTTACAAACGACTGACTTGTCGTAGAATATCTAGAAGTGGTCGCAACAATGCGGGAATCATTACGAGTAGATATAGGGGGGGCGGACACAAGCGCTTATACCGCGAAATCGATTTTCGGCGAGACAAGTTAAATGTTTCTGGAAGAGTAGCCGGTATTGAATATGATCCCAATAGAAATGCTTTCATTTGCTTGATCAACTACACCGATGGTGATAAAGGATACATCTTGCATCCACGGGGAGTGGGGGTTGGAGATATCATAACATCTAGCCCTGACGCACCCATTTCAGTTGGAAATGCCCTACCTCTGAGTGCGGATTGAATACCTGATTTGCGTATTTCGAAATTAATCAATCGGGTTGTAAGCTGGGCCCGTAAACCAAGCACTACTTCGAAGTTATCAAAATAATATGAAGTAAACCTGGTTGGGGCAACTCAATAGGGACAACAGCACGTGCTAAACCAAAGTATTAGGCGATTAAATAAAAATCAATTTGCAAAGGTAAGATAATATGGAAACAGATAAACAATCTCAAAGTTGTGACAACGAGGGCGCCCCGTGCGTATACTGAAGTTGCGAAAAAGACGAATTCGGAACAGTCGATTTGGCAGTCGGAGGCGAAGTCGAAGCTGCAGAAACACATGGAAAATTGACACGTGGAACTGAAATTATGTCAAAGCCAGATAGAAGAAGTTTCCTAAGTTATCCTGAACATTGACTAATGCTAACGCGAATCATCGAAGTCACTAATTCTGCTGCTAAATTCTCGAAGAAATACTAGATTTTCACAAGAAAGCCAGATGCAGGCGAAGAAGCCGAGGATACAATATACATGGCCCAAAAATTACTTGCTTTTCAGTAGGCAGCCTTTTGGTACTACCGAAACCCAGCAACGGCGCCTTTCATATCCAGAAAGCTGTATGCCTTGAAAGAGGCTTGTGCAGTTTGGGAAGGGATTTTCCCAAGTCGTTTTCTTCCTCTTGAGGAAAAGTAAGAGGAGGGGGGGGTCTACCTCAACCAGAATACCTCTAGGTACCATTATACATAATATAGAATTGAAATCTGGGAAAGGCGGGTAATCGGTCAGAGCAGCCGGCACGGCAGCAAAAGTAATTGCAAAGGAAGGTCAACTTGCTACGCTAAGACTACCTCCCAACGAAATTCGTTTAATATATCAAAATTGCTTAGCAAGTATAGGGCGAATCGGAAACATCGACATTACCAACGAAGGCTTGGGAAAAGCTGGATCCAAGCGTTGGTTAGGAAAACGACCTAAAGTGAGAGGTTCAGCTACGAATCCTGTGGATCATCCCCACGGAGGGGGAGAGGGCAGGACATCGATTGGTAGGCAAAAGCCATCAACCCCTTGGGGGCATATCACGCTTGGAAGAAGAAGTCGGAGAAGTAGAAAATACAGCAACCCTTTCATACTTCGTCGACGTAAAGGTTTTTGATAAATGAAAATATTAAGTAAGAGGTTAACCGGCCATGGCACGTTCATCAAAGAAAGGTCCTTTTGTAGCTAATCATTTAATACGAGAAATTGGAAATCTTAATATACGAAAAGAGAGAAAGTTGGTTCTAACTTGGTCTCGCGCTTCTGCAGTCGTACCTATCATGATCGGTCACACTATTGCTGTTCATAATGGACGGGAGCACCTACCTATTTACGTAACCGATCGCATGGTGGGACATAAACCGGGGGAATTTACACCCACCCGGAATTTTAGGGGACATGCCAAAAATGATAAGGGATCTCGTCGCTGATTAGGAAATTATACTTCATGAAAAACAAAAATAAATCAAAAATCGGAGCAAGAGCCCTGGGTAGAAATATCCGCATGTCACCTACCAAAATACGACGGATTATTGATCGAATCCGAGGTTGTTCGTACGGAGAAGCACTTGTATTACCCGAATTTATGCCTTATAAGGCGTGTTATTTAATATCACAATTGATTCTTTCTGCAGCGGCAAATGCCAATACCAATTTTGGATTGGATAAATCCGATTTGTTCATCAGTAAGGCCTTAGTCGAAAATTCCGCGTATTTGAGAAGGTTCCGCCCTAGAGCCCAAGGACGAGGTTACCCGATAAAGAAACCCATTTGTGAAGTAATCATTAAGTCAAGCTCCAATTTTGTTGGAAAGATGAAGAGTGATTCGACATAAAACGCTTACTAATTAGATTAAAACATGTCGAAGAGTTAAACAAAACTATAAAAGAAATTACCAAATAATAAATATGTTAATATTGAGTTGAGGAAAAATAGATACGGGACGGAAGATTCATCCACTTGGTTTTCGACTCGGTGTAAGTTAGAAGCATTATTCCCATCGGTTCGCGCGGACAAAGGATTATCCAAAGTTTCTCGAGGGAGATAGACAAATACGCACCTCCGTTGAAAGATATATTGCAAAACATATGAAGGACGCCACAAACTATGGCGGAATTGGACATATCGAAATCCAACGAAAAACAGATCTCATTCGAGTTGATATACATACAGGATTTCCTGATTTACTCATTGAAGAACGAAGTTTGGGGATTAGTCAAATGAAGGGAGACGTCGAAAAGATCTCAGGAGTCGAAAGTCGGAAGCTCCGGGTAGTACTAAGTAGTGTCACCCAACCTTATGGGGACCCAAAAATCTTGGCGGAATATGTTTCCTCACAATTGAGAAATAGAGTTCCCTTCCGGCGAACTATGAAAAAAGCTATCGAACTAGTTGGAAGAACTAGCGATAGAGGCATTAAGATCCAAATAGCCGGACGACTCAACGGTAGTGAGATGGCTCGGGTTGAGTGGGTCAGGGAGGGACGGGTACCCCTCCAAACCATTAAAGCCCGTGTAGGGTATTTTTACCACCCGGCTCAGACGATTCATGGGGTTTCAGGCATAAAGACTTGGACATTTCGGGGTACTGGGTGATCCCCACCCAATAAAAGAAAAATTATTTAATAAATTTTGACACAGCCTGATTCAGTTTCATCCTATTGTAATTTCAATCTTTTTCATTTCAAACTCTAAAACATCTTTGCTATGCTTAGTGTGCGACTCGTCCAAGCAACATCTCTTTATCCATGAAAAAAACTAATTGATAGGATAATGGTCCGCCTACCTTCGGATACTAAATAAGTGGATGCTGCGGATAGACTAGGGTTATCTCACCGCGAATGAAGTTTCTATCCATAAAAAGTTTTCTTATGGGAAAGCTGAAACCGATATCAAGTTAGGATTAGTTCGATAAATAAAAATTGAAATCATTGAATTTTCACTTGTCGAAATCGTATGGTTAACCGGTCAACCCCCGAGAAGCTGCGTGATATGGCACAATCCCCAAATTGAAGTAGAGCTTTGAGTCAATTAATACTGGGAACTTTGACTCTCCAACATTAGGATAAGGTGAAAAGCTCCGTCGTCGGGGAGGGGGACCAAAACGTTTATTAGAAGAGACTGAAGCAACGAGGGGACTTCCAAATCTGACTCATCTCATTTAATTGATGTCGAGATTCGGAAACTGGGATGGCGAAAGAAGCCCATATCTGGAAAGCAAGAAATAAGTTATAAGATCGAGCTTATTTTCGCCCGTGAATTTAATACCAAATAACTTTTGAACTGCTACTTATAAATAGAATGAAAACCAGAAAGAAGAGGTAGAGGAAACATAAATAAATTTGCAAAATATGCAACTTGGTAACAGATTTATGAGGAGCTGGCTGGGGGGAGACTCCCGCGTCCAGTTTTGTAACAGAGATTGATAAATTCTGCCGATATCGACTGTAACCCCAAACGAACTAAATATCGTAAGCAACATAGAGGAAGATTGAGGGGGGTATCTAGCCGTGGCAACCTCATCTCCTTCGGAAAATTTGCTCTTCAAGCCCTTGAACCTGCTTGGGTTACAGCTAAACAAATAGAAGCGGGGAGGAGGTCAATAACGCGCTATGCACGCCGAGGTGGAAAGCTGTGGATACGCATTTTTCCCGACAAACCCGTCACAATGAGACCCGCAGAAACGCGTATGGGATCGGGCAAGGGATCTCCGGAATACTGGGTATCCGCAATTAAACCAGGCCGAATAATTTATGAATTAGGTGGAGTATCGGACGATATAGCTAAAACTGCCACGGCGATAGCTGCACACAAAATGCCTGTGCCTACGCGAGTGATAACTACTGCAAAATTGTGATATTTGTTAAAAAAAGGAAGGTGAAAAAAACAGTGATAAAAACGACGGCGACGTCGCGTACGAGTTGCCACCCCGATTGTTATTAGAAGCAATACACTTTGCCAATTGGATTAAAATAATCGCGACGACGGCAACTCAATTATTACAGAAAATTCTCTGGTGGGATATATCTTCCTCTACTCGAATCTACTACAAGTAAACCCATTATTTTTCCCGATTACTAAACGATTCAAACTCGAAGTTATTCAGATGTAGCAGACAACAGCGGAGCCCGCAAATCGATGTGTATTCGAGTATTAGGAACTGGCAGCCGTAGATATGCCGGTGCAGGTGACACAGTAATAGCTGTAGTCAAAGAAGCAGTACCCAACATGTCTCTAAAAAGATCAGAAGTGGTTAGAGCAGTGGTAGCATGTACCCGGAAAGGAATAAGACGATCTAACGGAATGAGTGTCAGATTCGACGACAATGCAGCCGTCGTTGTCAACCAGGAAGGAAATCCCAGAGGGACTAGGATCTTTGGCCCAGTCGCTAGGGAATTGAGGGATTGCAACTTCACCAGAATAGTTTCTTCAGCTCCCGAAGTGTTGTAGAAACAGATGATTAAGTGAATTTAGCGTGTTAAGTTTAACAAATTTTCAAACCAAGTTTTCTCTCTATGAAAATTCAACTTGGTTTGAAAATTTGCTAAATGTCTATAAATATAAATTAAGAATTTAAAATACACGAAACTAAGTTAGAGGAAACAGAATAGAGGAGGGGTTAGGAATCATCCCGGTATTGATAACTGAAAAAAAACCATTAATTGATATTTTATGAATGACGACGCCATCGCCACCGCACTTACTGCCATAAGAAATGGCAACATAGGAAGAAAAGCTATAATCAGGATACCGGCTACTAAAGTGGCCGAACGCATCGCACAAATTTTAGCGGAAGAAGGTTTCGCGAGAAATGTTGTAAAGCACAGAGATAATGGGAAAGAGTTTCCGGACGTGAGCTTGAGATATCTCGGCAAGAGAAAAGACCCCTACATCGCAGTTGTCAAGCGCATTAGCAAGCCTGGATTGAGGGTTTATTCCGACCGTAGGCAAATTCCTAAAATATTGGGCGGTATGGGAATTGCCATTTCATCGACATCTCATGGACTTATTACAGATCGGGAGGCTCGACAAAGAAAAATCGGGGGGGAAATTTCACGTCACACTTGGTGATTGAAAAACTTCTTTTTAACCAAAAAGAAGTTGTTGCCAACAAAAATTATGTCTTGAATGAACTATTAGCAATATCGATTGAATTAGCAACTTTTTGAGGAAATCTATGAATTATGGGGGGTTTATTTAGCTCGAATGATTAAAAAGCAGAATCTTATTGACATAGAGGGTACAGTCACAGAATCGCTTCCCAATGCCATGTCTTGAGCGTGTTTAGATAATGGATGCCAAGTCTTGACTCACATATCGGGAAAGATCTGACGAAATTACATAAGAATATTACCGGGAGATAGGGTAAGAGCTGAATCAAGTCCTTATGACCTTACCAAAGGGTGTATCATTTACCGACTTCGAAGTAGACAGACAAATAACAATCAATAAATTTCGATGTTGGTATGGTCATCTAGTCATTATCCATTTGTTCAAATTTTTGTTTCAATTTGATGGAGAGGGAAGACGTATCCCAAATCTATCAGTAAATTTATCAACTAATTTGAGGTTACAGCTATGAAAATTCGTGCCTCCATTCGCAAAATATGTGAGAAGTGTCGATTGATTCGTAGACGTGGACGAATCATGGTAATTCGTTGCAATCCGAAACATAAGCAGAGGCAGGGGTAATCAGAAGCTTCAGACGTAGAACCAATTAACAATTAATGACAGTCTTCAAATATGAATAATCAATCAACTATGTCAGCTAATTCAAGAAAAATTCGTTCGCGAAAGGTAAAGCGCGGAGTACAGAAGGGGGTTACTCATATACGGGCAAGTTTCAATAATACCATTATTACTGTCACGGACGTTCGGGGATAGGTAGCTCCTCGGTGTTCCGCTGGTGCCTGTGGATTCAAGGGTACGCGCAAAAGCACACCATTTGCCGCCCAAGCTGCAGCGGAAACTGCTATCCGTGCTTCAATGGATCGGGGTACGAAGCAAGCAGAAGTTACGATGAGTGGACCTGGTCCGGGAAGAGACACCGCCTTGCGGGCTATTCGCCGAAGTGGCATAATCCTCAGTTTTGTACGTGATGTAACCCCCATGCCACATAATGGGTGTCGACCCCCCCGAAAGAGACGTGTCTAACTATCTAATTAGTAGTTTTATGAAACTTAAAGGGGATTCCTCTATGCTCACGTGTAAAACATCTATCTCTACCCAGACAATTAAGTGGAAGTGCGTTGAATCTAAGACAGAAAGTAGGCGTCTTCATTATGGTCGTTTTGTCGTATCTCCTTTTAAGAGAGGCCAAGTTAGTACCGTAGGAATTGCCATGCGTAAAGCCTCATCAGAAGAAGTTCAAGGTACGAGCATAACACGTGCAAGGTTTCACGGAGTTGTGCACGAGTATTCTACAATAAAAGGTATTAAAGAGACAATACATGATGTTTCAGTTAATCTAAAGGAAATTGCACTTAGGAGTGACTCCAATGATGTTAAAGAAGCATTTTCATCCGTAACTGGTCCCAAAGAAGTAATTGCGGGTGATACATCGTTACCGCCCTCTGTCGAAGCAGTTGACAGTTTGCAATATGTAGCTACTATCACCCAACCAATATCTGTCAATATTGAATCAAAAATTGAAAAAGATTGTGGATACCGGATAGAAAATTCAAACGGATGTAGAGATGGAGAATTTCCCGTTGATGCTGTATCTATGCCTGTTCGAAACGTCAATTATAGCGTACATTTATTTGGAAGTGGTAAAGCGATGCGAGAGACATTATTCATTGAAATATGGACCAATGGTAGTCCGACCCCAGACGAGGCAATAACCAAGGCCTCTAAAAAACTAATAGACTTATCAAGTCCTCTTTTACACGGGAAACTTGAAGACGTCTCCTATTCAAGGGATAGTCAAAGTTACCCCGCTTCAGGGGGGTCATCTCCACAAGTTTACAACGTGAATGAACTGGATAAAGAGCTACCCGCAGATACGTTTATTGACCAACTAGAATTACCGGCTAGAGCCTTTAATTGTCTCAAAAAAGTTGACATACACACAATTGCTGATTTGCTTAATTATAGCCGAGAAGATTTACCAAAAATAAAGAGTTTCGGGCAAAAATCTGTAGATCAGGTATCAAAGGCATTGTGGAACCATTTTGCCATAGAATTACCCAAAAATTAATTGCATATTAACATATTAATTAGTAAGAGCAGGCGGCGAAGTATAAATCGCTCCATTTTTGAAACAAACAATATTATCTCTTATCTATTATAGAAGATATTTTATATCTTCACTGTGTATTTCATTTACATTACGAAAGGTTTTAAATGGAAAATATGAGTTAACCAAAAGCCGAAAATTGAAATTTGATTCCCAATTTTATCTCTACCGTGAACAAGTAGAAATGAATTATTTAACAGAGAACTCAATAAATTTGTTTTTCGGTTGAAACATGAATAAGTCTAGGGAAGTCTCGGCCCGACCTGAGGGCCGGCAACTGTTCCCTAGACCAAATTTGATTATCTTTTAAGTTAGTAGGAGATAGATAGATGCTAGAAAAGCCCCAAAGTTAAAGATCCATCTATGGGTGAGGTTGCTCCAATGCCTGACCAAATAGCGACCACGGTGCCAATTGCAAAGACTGTTGTAGCTACTGGGCGCCTAAACGGATTCTGAAATTTATTGACATTTTCGAGAAAAGGAACGATTAGCAGTCCTGCGGGTACTGACGCCATTGGAAGAACACCTAATAGTTTATTGGGCACCGTCCGAAGTATTTGAAATACGGGAAAGAAATACCACTCAGGTAATATTTCTAAAGGAGTTGCAAACGGATTTGCTGGTTCACCAATCATTGATGGTTCCGAAACGGCCAAACCCACAGTACATGCGATGGTTCCTAATATTACTACAGGAAATATATACAACAAATCGTTGGGCCAAGCGGGTTCGCCGTAGTAATTATGTCCCATACCTTTAGCTAATTTTGCTCTCAAAACAGGATCGTTCAGGTCAGGTTTTTTTGTTACTGGGGTAAACTCTTCATTCCCCACAAGAATCGAACGTGAGAATTTCTCCTCATACGGCTCAAGCAAATATAGACTTATCTTATTCGGCAACGGTTAGGCTGATGAATAAAGAGAGGACGGACACAAAAAAAGAAGTTATTTTGTAACATGGCTTCTCATCCGAATCGGCTCGATAATGAAATGAGGCTTCGCGGGTTATCTTGTATTCCATACGCACGTGTCGTATCATTCAAGTTTAGATAAGACAAAATATCTATAAGCTACGATATAGGGTATAGAATCTTAACTTGTTGAAACTTCGACTATATATATCTTTAGATCGCTTTTTTACCCCAACGGTTATTCGTACAAACAACTATCTTTCGATGCAGAAGAAATGTATGCATCGCATCAAAAACCGTATGTTTAAAAGTTTCACACAATCCCAATTAAATATATATATAGGGTTTCACGAGGCCTTTCAAAATTTTTAGGTCGATCATGGAAAAAATTCTTCAAACAACTTCAATTTCGATTCGGTAAATATGTTTTTATATCCAGGTTTCGAATCTTAGCCCCAAAGAAAGGTCGGAGAAGAGACGCACCTTCAGTTGTGGCAGTATTCAACTCAACGTCTGCATAGCCTACAAGTCTCGCAGCGAGTCACACACTCCCATAATCCAAATTTTTTCCTTTGACGTTTCGATTATTTCGTCCCAATAGTTCGAGACAATAACTAAATCCGCTAGATAACTTATCATCTTGCTTAGTAATAAGCATCGGCGGCGACGGGACAATAACTTTTTAAATAAATGGGGATTGGGATTCCCTACCAATCTAGTAACAAAGTATTTTCAATTTCCTATTTATAACTAAATCATGAAGGACCCGGAATGCCTTGTTTACGGATCATTAGGAAATGCATCAACGTAGAAACAGCAGTAAGAAGCGGCAATACAAAAGTGTGTAAACTGTAAAAACGAGTTGGCGTCGATTGACCGACACTAGCACTTCCTCGTAGTAACTCGACTAATGAAGATCCTACCAGGGGAATAGCTTCGGGTACGCCGGTTACAATTTTGACGGCCCAGTAACCAATTTGATCCCAGGGTAGGGAATATCCAGTCACACCGAAAGAGACAGTTGATGCAGCTAGAATCACCCCAGTAACCCAAGTCAATTCGCGAGGTTTTTTGAATCCACCTGTCAGATAAACGCAAAATACATGCAAAATCGTCATTAATACCATCATACTCGCTGACCACCGATGAACAGACCGAATTAGCCAACCAAAATTAACTTCAGTCATTGTATATTGAACTGAAGAAGAAGCTTCTGTAACAGTCGGACGATAATAAAAGGTCATGGCAAAACCGGTTGCTACTTGAACCAAAAAGCGAGTCGGCGTGATTCCCCCCAAGCAATGAAATATGTTCACATGTGGAGGGACATATTTGCTAGTAATATCGTCAGCAATTGCCTGAATTTCTAGGCGCTCCTCAAACCAATCATATACCTTAGTGAGATGGGTAAGCCTTTGTAACTCCCTCTTCATAAACTGCACATGAGACTTTTTTCTCATACAGCTTAAGCGAAGCTATTTGAGCATCGCCCATTCTGTTAGCATTTACTCGAATAAGATGGTATACAAAGGGAGGGGTGGATAGACCCCTGACATCTCGTATTATCCGATATCTCTTATTAAAGATCTCTTATTAAAGAATGGGGAAAGAAGCGATTCAGTCTCGGGAAACTCAAAAAAACATTTTACTTCGATCTCACGTTAGCTTCTATTTTTGAATTGAAATCCAATGAGACTAGCGTCTTGGGAAATCTTTCAATCTTGTCGATGTACCCCCCCAGTAAAGAAACGGGGGAGATAGATAAATAACTAGAGGTTAGTTCGTTCTGATCTGATTTTTGTTGTACCCAAATAACCTTAGATTTTCACTATATTTCGAAATTTTTTCCTAGATAAGAGAACTTAATGGGCGGCAACTCCTTCATAACCTTGACTCCAAACTCGCACAACTCCTTGTTATATACCTACACACTTTACAAACAGCCGCAATTGAAACATACTTCGCTGGTAATTTTCTGATACAGCGCCGAGTCGGCAATATCAAGTAACAAATTTCATCACGAAATTTAAATGGCAACTTGATGCAAATTAATCATAGTTTGAGCTTTATATTGACTAAATGTCAACTTCTCGCGTTTCGGGTGCTAATGACTTGACCGCTACCTGGCGAGATAACAATAATCCAACATAATAAAAATTTATCGAAATAAAAGATTATTCATTTGTTAAACCAGATTAGTTGCGACGAGTCACACACCCATATTATTGTCTTCCGGAAACATTTCAAGTTCACGCAATTTAACTCCCGTTCCGATTTATGATGAGATATCCATTTCTGAACCCCCAGGTATTGCCGTTTTATCCCCGGGGTTCAGTACTTTTCTACCAACTAATTGCAATACCATCCAATAAGACAGATGAGTTGTAAATTTCCAAAATAGTAACTAGGAATACTGCAAATAAAGCCATGGAAAATCCCATCAAGGGGGTAGTCCCCCAGCCGGGGGCAACTTTTCCGTATTCCGAGTTAAGCGGCTTCAGAACCATTCCTAGTAAACTTATTCTGGGTTTACTTCTGAGGGTGTCACCAACAACTTTTGTAGCCATAGAGCCTGCTAATTCAATTGAAATTTGTTGACTTTGTATACTATTATAGCAAGTGAAGTAGGCACTATTATTTATTTCGGATTACATGGCAACGGAAACCGCAACTTCGGTCGCTATCTCTATATCCCGTTCACTTGTTAGCCTCACCGGTTACGCTTCGTATACCGCTTTCGGTCAACCCGCCAAAGAGCTCAGAGATCCTTTTGAAGAACATGAAGATTAGTCGGACTGGTATAGCAGCAGACCTTCCTTTGCAAAATTAAAAAGGAAGGTCTCTAATCGACTTAATTTACTTCATATTCAGAATTTTGCTGATGCAGCAAAATCCGGTTATTTGGTAAAATTAAAATCGGGGAAAACTCTCTATTTACCCTTGCTGGGTACTTTGGGAGGCTCCCGGAAGAAGATGGCAAAAAATATTATACCTAAAGTGGCTACCAACAGAAATGTGTAAACCAGTGCTTCCATGGATTCAATAGTAGTAGTATTTTGAAAATATCTTTCATACTAATTGCGGTGGGGGAGACTTCTAGTTCCCCCAATTTTTTTTTGTTTGAATTCGAGTAATCAAAACTATTGAAATAAATGAATTCATCAAATTATTAAGCGTTGATGAAGCAATTACTCACTATTTTTTCAGTCAATTTTCGTAACTAACCTGATACTGATAATGGGAGGAATTCAATACGACAAATAAGATAAAACTTCTTAAACAGCTTGTCTTCTAGTACTTGGATCCCCCAACTTTTGAAATGTCCCAAATTCAACTTGGGCGTCCAAATCGGGATCGATGCCGGCAAAGACGTCTCTGAATAAGGTTCTTGCACCGTGCCAGATGTGACCAAAGTAGAAAATAAGAGCAAATGTGGCGTGACCGAAGGTGAACCAACCCCGCGGACTACTTCTGAAAACACCATCTGATTTTAAAGTGGCACGATCAAATTCGAAGATCTCACCTAATTGGGCGCGTCTGGCATATTTCTTCACCGTGGCGGGATCGCTGAAGCTAGCACCATCTAGTTCACCACCAAAAAATTCTACGGTTACACCGACTTGCTCAACGCTATATTTTGATTCTGCTCGTCTGAATGGAACGTCAGCTCTCACGACACCCTCGCTATCTACCAAGACTACGGGAAATGTCTCGAAAAAAGTTGGCATACGGCGTACAAATAGTTCGTGGCCTTCCCTATCTTTGAAAACAGCGTGACCTAACCAGCCAACGGCTATTCCGTCGCCATTGTCCATTGCACCTGCTCTAAACAATCCCCCTTTTGCGGGGTTGTTACCAATGTAGTCGTAAAAGGCTAATTTTTCCGGAATCTTCGACCAAGCTTGAGATAGGTTTGGATTTTCGGCTTCGCTTATCCGTACTCGTTTCTCTATTTCTTGTTGGAAATACCCCTGATCCCACTGATAACGAGTGGGTCCAAACAATTCGACCGGGGTAGCGGCGGAGCCGTACCACATGGTTCCAGAAACGGCAAAAGCGGCAGAAAATGCGGCAGCAATACTGCTAGACAATACGGTTTCGACATTTCCCATACGTAGAGCTTTGTATAACCGTTGGGGGGGACGAACACTTAGGTGAAATAAACCCGCTAGTATACCTAAAACTCCCGCTGCTATGTGGTGCGAGGCTATTCCGCCCGGTACAAATGGGTCGAAACCCTCAGCCCCCCAAGCTGGATCTATGGGCTCTACTTTTCCGGTTAATCCGTAAGGGTCTGATATCCAGATGCCGGGGCCAAACAGGCCTGTGACGTGAAATGCTCCAAATGCAAAGCAAAGTACCCCCGAAAGAAATAGGTGGATTCCAAATATTTTTGGTAAATCTAGGGATGGTTTTCCCGTGCGATCGTCGCGAAATAGATCCAGATCCCAATATACCCAGTGCCAGATAGCGGCTAGAAGCAACAAACCAGATAGTATGATATGAGCCGCGGCTACTCCTTCATAACTCCAGATACCCGCATCAGTTGCGGCATCTCCGGTGATGCTCCAGCCTCCCCACGACTTTGTTATTCCGATGCGAGTCATAAAGGGAATGACGAACATACCCTGCCTCCACATGGGATCAAGAACGGGATCCGATGGGTCGAAAACAGCTAGTTCATATGAAGCCATTGAACCCGCCCAGCCAGAAACCAAAGCGGTATGCATCAAATGCACGGAAATGAGACGACCGGGATCATTTAATACGACGGTATGGACGCGATACCGAGGCAAACCCGTGAGAAACCCCTTTCTTGGATATTGGAGATGAATGACTACTACGTAACTTTCTTGCAATATGGGTTTTGCTTCATAAGTTCTGAGAGATAGAAGTTGTTGTATGAAATCTACAAACCAATATCTCAATTTGCTTCTAGATTGGAGGCATTCCCCCCTCCTCGCCTTGTTTAACTTATTTGTTTGGTTCGTGAAAAACCCATAGTATTATGAGGTGAGACAGTAATTTTTGTTTCAGGAGCAGATGAAGACATAGATATTTTAGCATTTACGTGCTTTATATAGCAATGTAGAGATTGGTCCCATCGGAATCTGTTAATATATGCAAAAGGGAAATGCGAGTTCTTCAACCCATGTTGTCTCCATCAAGCGTGTTATAATATGATTGAGGCTCTTTCTCAGTTTGGTTTCAGCTTGGCCTCTACGTCCTCAAATTCGAGGTAATTACAACTTTTTCGGTAATTTCTATATGCCAATTGGTGTTCCAAAGGTGCCCTTTCGTTTACCTGGGGAAGAGGATGCAGCTTGGGTTGACGTATAGCGCGACTCGTCAGGTGCGTTGAGCCAGATGGAACTCGCTTCCGTCATTTCCTATCCGACTGATTTGTTTCTATCTCACTTGGAATTGACTAATCTATCAGCGGTCAAATGCGTGGAGAAAATCTATCAGTAGGTTTAATAGTCGTTAGAATCCACGGCTAATTGGAATAAACAGATTGATTGGGCCCCGGCTACTCAGTCTCAGATATCGATCGTAGCAGAAGTAACTATGAAACAAAAACCGGAACAACAAGAAGCAGATTTAATAGATTTATACTTCGAATATGTCACATAAAATATGGGAGTAGATACAAGGGAAGTAAAACTATTTGTTCCGTATGTGCAAATAGCGGTCGGAACCCTGCAACCTCCGGAGTAGAAGATGAACCTAAAGACTCTTCATATACGAAGGACTCAATAACGAACGTAAATAAACCGGTGTAAGAGGAGAGGCTAACACGCCAAGATGAATTCACTGATCACCAGTTACGAAGTGGTTCACCATGTGCGTGCAAAAGCTAGGCCAGACAAACTTGAACCAGAAGTGCTAATGCGGGTAGGATTTAAAAAATAAATAGGAGGGGAATTCCCCTTATACCCGTTTCACGTAAAAGTTGCGAGAGCCGTATGTCTTTAACAAAACCTATACGGTTCCATGGGGGGGGGCAACAGAGCGGGAATCGCAGAAACCTATCCAAATCAACCGGCTTTATCGAGAGAGACTTCTCTTTCTAGGTCAACAAGTCGATGACGAAATTGCCAATCAACTTATCGGTATCATGATGTATCTAAATGGAGAAGATCAAGCCAAAGATATGTACTCGTATGTAAATTCACCCGGTGGGGCGGTATTAGCCGGAATATCTGCTTATGACGCAATGCAATTTGTCGTACCAGACGTACATACCATTTGTATGGGACTAGCTGCTTCAATGGGATCTTCCACTTCGGCCGGAGGGGAAATTACCAGACGTATAGCACTACCCCACGCTTGGCGCCAATGATTTGTACGGATTAGAACTCTGCCTTCGCCTAGTTGGGGTAACAATAGCATGGCAACTTATACTTGGTGACTCCTCCTATACACAACCAATTAGAAAAAGTAAAATGCCGAGGAGTTAAACTGAATCAAAATAAATTTTCTGACTTATCGTGGATTCATTCTGGATCGAAATCGATATATCCTAGCGTCATAAATTCGAGAGAGTCTCAAATCTACAAAATTTATTAAAATTCAAGTTTTTAATGAGTTGGATGATGCCGATTCCGTTATCCACCGAGAGACCGAGAGTATATATAGCAAACTCTGGGATTGCTGGCACGATGCAGCAATGGAACCATCACAATACGTCCGATAGAAAAGGTGGTGCGATCTCGCGATATTCAGTATTTATTGCAACAAGAAGGGTTTGGCGGCAAGGCAAATCTTTCTTCCAAGACAAGAAGTTAATGTTTAAATGCTAGTTTAAGCAAACTTTGTCGGCCCACCGGAAGTGTAGCCGTATGCAAAATAATTTGCTTGTACGGTTGAGCTTAACTGGAGTCACTTAATTAGGGTAATGATTCATCAACCTGCTAGTTCGTATTATGATGGACAAGCTGGGGAATGCGTTATGGAAGCAGAAGAAGCATCAAAACTACGTGATTGCATAACCAAAGTCTATGCCCAAAGAACTGGCAAACCCTTATGGGTAATTTCTGAAGATATGGAAAGAGACGTTTTCTCGTCAGCAGAAGAAGCTCAGGATTACGGCGTCGCGGACCCGGTAGCGTTAGAAAACGTGTCAGCTTGAAGATTGAATAATTAGGAAGTGACTGAGAGTTGCGAAAAAAGTCAAATTTTCCTGATTCAAATTCTTTTCCTGTAATTTCGCGTCTATTCATCTAGCTAATTACTATTTTATCATTTAGAAAAGCAAATCTTCAAATTTTGTTACTTCAAACAAAATAATTTCATGAAGATTGATTGTTAGAGATTCAGATGTAGTAAGTTGAATTTTTTCAAGTGGTTGAAATATTTTGAACCGAATAAAATCTCTGCGTTTTCGAACGTGCCAACAAATCAGCAACTAATTAGAAAAGCGAGACAACGGTTAGGGATTGGAACAAAATCCCCCGCTCTTCGGGGATGCCCCCAACGGAGAGGAGTATGTACCAGGGTGTATGTGTGACCCGTTCGGATCAGAAACCTGAGACATTGGGGGTTGACGTCGCAAGATAATCCCTCGAGTGAAATGGGTAGAAATTGATAATCCATCTGTTTCAATGAGAAATAGAAATTCGCGGTTAGAGTCGGTGTAAATCCGATCATTTTGATTTGGGATGATAAAATCAATCGATGATGACAAAGTTGAGTTATTAAGCGAATCCGAGCAAGTGATGTAAACTTTTATATCTACTTTGCCAATCCCACTGCGATGGCGATAACCACGGGTCAGCTGTTTTGCCAATCTCCAGCCTAAAATACCGTTACTATACATATAATTTTTTTTTGAAACAAATAACAAATAGGAAATGGAAGCGAGAAAGCCCAGTTTAACGGGCTGAGTCAAATATTGGGGATCATGCGACCCGCCGACAGTAATTATGTTTTCCCCATCTTCGGGAAAGCCTAGGCTCCGGTATATAGGAGGGACCCGATTACCATAAAAGGTTGACCACGGAAACAGCGGAATCCGCGGTATCTCTGATACAACGTATCGCTTATTGAAGTGAAATAATTGGGGTTGAGACATCCAATCTGTATCGGAGTATTCACGGCAGGGAAAGTCGGGGTAGCAAAAGCTGCCGGAATCTTTATTTATCACATTAGATAAAAACAATAGAAAAATCAGATGGAAGAAGTGGCAATTCATCACAATCGACAAATATCTATATAATTATTAAGCAGCTACCGAACGACTTCTTGAGAACCGAGAAGTCTGATATGTCACTGCACATAGTTTAATTAAAGAATAAATTTGTCATAAATTTATCTTCGGGATCTTTATCTCTTCGAGGGGGGGGGGGGGGGGGCAGGGTCTAGGAATAAACGGATTTATTAGACAACACTGTAATTTCTTGTGAGGCTACAGATATAATGACTAGAGTAAAACGAGGATCCATAGCTCGTAGATTTCGCAGAGGCATTCTCAATTTTGCATCCGGGTTTCAGGGGGCTCATTCGAGATTATTCAGAGCAGCAAACCAGCAAGAAGAAAGGTCACTGGCTTGCGCTTACGTAGATAGAAAAAACCGGAAAAGGAAATTCCGCCGTCTGTGGATCGCTCGGATTAACGCAGCAGCCCGAAAAAATGGACTTACGTACAGTTCAATGATTCACAGTTTATGCCAAAATCAAGTTTTTATAAATCGCAAGACACTCGCGCAAGTAGCTACTACAGACGATTATTGCTTCTCCCGGCTCGTACAAACAATTAATGGTGGGAGAGATTGACACGAGGCGGCAAGCCTCTCCGGATTAGGCGGAGAGGCCATAGATGAAACAAAAAGAGAAATATAAACGAAAAGACAGACTATATATACTTACAGAGACTATATATACTTACAGATATGAGTTTGATTCAACTTCGACATATTCAATCCCATTTCTTTCGAAGGATATTTTGAATTGTCGAATTGCAAAATCTTTCAGAATGAAATTTTAGGAAATTTCCTAATTTTCATTATTTGAGAAGGGTAGCAAAGCCAAAATACGGGCTCTTTTTATAGCTATAGCTACCGAACGCTGCTGCTTGGAGGTTAATCTATTCATCCGTCTTGGTAGGATTCTTCCCTGCTCACTGACGAATCGACGAAGTAAGCTCGTATTTTTGTAATCAATAGTTTCATCAGAACGAATAGACGGGGAACGTCTACGGGGAAATCGTCTAAATTTATTCATGAGATTTTTTGTGACTACTAATACGTATCAATATTGATTACTTACAAGTTAAGTAGAATATCCCTTACTTTTTTAGTTATTATTTCTTTAGTTCCTTGTGATAGGTATGTTTATGGCAACAAACGCAAAATTTCCTCGATTCCAACCGAGTAGGTGTATTACGGCGACTCTTACGTGTAGTGTATCGAAAAATACCTGAAGATTTGTTGCCAGCCTCTTTGCAAGTACAAATTGTACATGCCAAAGCGATGGTTACCCTCGCATCTTTACTTTTGGTCATAGAGACAATTATATCTTAGTAATATAAGTTTGCTTTTTAAGAAGAGGGGTCGCAAGTACGTCCAAATGTGTTTGAACGGACTACTCGCGAAGTTCTGACAATCCGGGTAGGTTTGAGTTTTAGCTACCCCCACCCATAACTCAGTTACGCATCATTTTTTCATGTAAAACGTAAATTTATCTAATTTTTCTGCTTCGTCTGATTCCTTTGTAATTAGTTATTTAGATTAAAGAAAGGGAAATAATAAAGCATCTGGGAAGAAGCGATTAACTTCTATTAAGGAACCAGCCAGCAGTCCAAACCATATTGCAGCTACGACGGGGGCCGTGGAGAGATATACTTTCACGTATTGCATTAGGAGTCCTCCTCATCTTTAATACTTTTTTTTTTACCTCTTAGTCTTTATTTCTCTTTCACCTCTTCTTATTCTTAAAAAGAAAATAAATTATCTACAACTTATAAATCAACATTTCCGAGAATAGAAGTTGATAAACCCGAAATACTCAATATTGATGGTACTAATAACTGCAATACCAATAAAAGAGAAGGAGAAGAAGTAAGAATAGAACGGGGTTGTAGAAAATAGTTATCTGTTGAGAGATGAAATTTCCCCCAAGTAGACGGTATCTACATCTACCGGTTATAATAAATTAGACACAGCAGCATCGGATCGATGATACCAGTTCCAAATCAAGATTAATAGGGATGTGACGCAGCTCGGTAGCGTGTTTGTTTTGGGTACAAAATGTCGCAGGTTCAAATCCTGTCATCCCTATTTTTGATCAATGCCCCAAACTTCAAGGGCGGGACCTTACATCTCGACGAGTTGGTTTCTGTCTTTCCCTTTTTTGTGAAAGAGGAGATAATTCTTTCTCTGGTGCTTCCTCCTCACGGAGTGAGGAAGGAAGCTGCCCCATCGATATAGATTTCAAATCTAAAAATGACTACCGAAAGGGAGGCGCCTTTAGTTCAGTCCGGTAGAACGCGGGTCTCCAAAACCCGATGTCGTAGGTTCAAATCCTGCAGGGCGTGCTTACTACCGCTTAGCGAAGAATCACTTAATAGATAGGAATAATACGCATCAATTCAATTATAAAATACCTAAAAATTGGAAACATCAAATTTGATGTTGACGAAACAGACCCTCCTGTTATGTATATTAGTAGAAAACAGACCCCCCTGTTATGTATATTAGTAGATAAATATTTATTTTCAGACAAATCTTAAAAATAATTCCGTATTTGAGCAAAATAGATAATTTCCGAATGGATCTTTTTCTAAGTCAACATCTTGTTTGAGATGCCACAATTATTTAATTCTATTATTTTATTCTGTCGAATATCTAATTGATCGCCGCGTCGATATTGTGGGTATGCAGTTACAAATAATCCAGCTAGGGTTATTGGAATCGAACCCGACACAATTCCCGATAGTAATGCTTCAACCATTCTAGTTTATAAACGTCTAATTTAAATACTTACCAAAATAAATTTTCGTGTCAACCGACTAGTTTTTGGTAGGTGCGGCGAATTAGTAGGTGCCGGTGGGGCCCCCCCTTCCTGCTTTTTATCCCTCCCCTACATAGGTTATAAATGATAATGCTAAATCATAGAATCTGAATCTTGTTCAATCCAACCAGTGAAGCTAAAGTCAAAGTTGATACAGACATCAAGAAGGCGAAGTAGCTTAGTAGGGTGAGCATAAACTTGAATACCAAATTATCTAGCAGATGGGTTATTAGTATACGATTTCTGCCAGTAGTTTATCACCCGAAGTTGCGGAATCAAAGTTGTTTACCCAAATTTGCGAAGTCAGGATTGATTAGTAACACCTATTGGGTGATCTAAATCTGTCGATTTAACTTATCCGGTCTTAGTTAGTTAATTTATCGGATAGTGAACTAAATAGATAGTACTTTTGGGTCATTAATTGATTGCTTAAGAATTGCTTGATAAACCTTATTTCTTTTGGTAGCTATCCCCACCCCGGATGAGTATTTCTCCGACCCACGCACGGATAATATGCGTAGGCCTAACTTGAATCATTAATTGTCTGGACACACCAAGACACGAGGGCAGGCTGGAAGACGGAGTGATAGAAGGAGTGAGATCCCTGCGCCGACAAATTGTCGCATAGGTCCGAAGCTAGTCAAAGCTTTCTAGTCAATTTGTTCTAGGTATATGTAGGTAACCTACATCGGAAATTTCGTAGGTATTGAACACCCCCCCGAGGAGCAAGTAACCTTGCCGCATCGAAGGTGGGCTAGCTATACTAAACCGATATATTTCGGATATACCCTGGGTATAAAGAAGAAAGTGACATTCTAATTAAGATGAGGTACCATTTGAGAAGGTTTACCGGTAGATTCCACATCTTCCACCCCTTCTTATTCGGGAAGCAATCCTTTTTAGTATTACAAGATAGATATAGATACGGAGCTGAACATGTCTGGGAATACAGGAGAACGCCCCTTCGCTGACATTATTACTAGTATTCGATATTGGGTCATCCACAGCATTACCACACCCTCCCCGTTTATTGCAGGCTGGCTGTTTGTCAGTACAGGTTTAGCTTATGATGTTTTCGGAAGCCCTCGCCCAAATGAATATTTTTCAGAGAGCCGACAAGAAGTTCCCCTAGTAACTGGCCGCTTCGATTCGCTGGAACAGGTCGACGCATTCACCAAATTATTGTAGGAGAAACCAGTACCAATGGCTTTAGATAAAACTTATCCAATTTTCACTGTTAGATGGTTAGCCGTTCACGGCTTAGCCGTACCGACAGTTTTCTTCTTGGGATCCATATCAGCTATGCAATTCATTCAAAGATAGTTTTTAGTGAGCTCCGAATCTATGACACAACCGAATCCGAATAAACAGAGTGTAGAATTGAATCGTACAAGCCTTTATCGGGGATTATTACTGATTTTCGTACTTGCCGTTCCATTTTCTAATTACTTTTTTAATTAGAAATTAAAAAGAATTGTTCGAAAACGATCAAGATCCTAATTATTTGTGACTGTTCATGTCTCGAGTCGGGACCAGAGGATAAAGCCAAAAGAGTAAGGGTAAGGAGGTGGCGCAGATGACAAATACCACTGGAAGGATTCCCTTGTGGTTGGTGGGTACTGTAGCCGGTACACTTGTGATAGGTTTGCTAGGCGTATTCTTCTACGGAGCTTACTCGGGGTTGGGGTCGTCTCTTCGATAATACTTCGATAATACTTCGATAATACTTCGATAATACTTCGATAATAACTGCTGTCTGACCGAAAAAATTTTGCCGAATTCTACGAGCGAATTCTCCATTTTTCTTCTATTTCAAAGAGTGGGAAAAAGAAATAAAAGTAAGAAAATGTGGAAAATTTGTTGTCCAAGTCAATATATCTTGATTTAGTTAGCTAGAGACTAGTTCCACGACTTATTTTTTGGCAGACGGGCCGATCGATTCTTTATACGTAAAAGAATCGATCGAGGCTGGATGTGACAATTAGAACAAACAGAATTTAAACTTTTAAAATCTTTATATTTGTAATATAAATAGAGGTTTTTCGGGAAACTAGTTCGATGTAACCGGATCAATCAATAGATTTTGGGTACAATTTATAGTTTGACTAACTATGAGATAAAGTGAGATAAAGTCTCCTTTTCTCTACATTTCTACCTAGTAGTAATCTTCCCAACAAGCCTTATTCATATTTGCATTCCACTTCCCTGCTTGACGTTTCATATTCCGTGCTCCGGTTTGGACTAGACTTAATAGAGTCAAACTAGGAGACTTAGCAATAAAGAAGTAAACTAATTGCGTTGCAGAAGACGCGTAAATACTGTTGGTGGTGTCGACCCCGCTGACGCCACCGACAAAGCCGAAGCTGACGCAATCGACACCTTTTATGTTATGTGGCTACCAAACCATTGACTAAAAAAGAGACAAGTGAAAACCTTCTTTTTCACACACAATTATCAGTCGGATTAGCTATGCATGGAAGGAGTAACCTAACTAGAAGAAGTAGTAGGCAATCGGAAATTCATTTCTGCCAGCTGCACTTTTTCAAACTGTTTCTTCTTCAGCACGAGAAAAATCTGCGCCAAGACAACCGATGCGAAAAAAGCTATAAGACCTTGAATACGTAACGGGTCCTGGAGTACGATTTCGACTTCTCCCTGACCGAATCCTCCAACATTGGGGTTATTAGTCAATGGCTGATCAGCCTTGACAAACTCACCTTCCGAAACAATAAGTTCGAGACCGGGAGGGACAGTATCCGTCGCTTCACGATTTCCGGATGACTCTTCGATAGTGATTTCGTATCCACCCTTTCCTTCTTTGCGAACAACCCTCTTTATTTTTCCCGTTACTGAAGCGGCGTAGACCGTGTTGTTGCTTTTGCTCCCGTCTGGGTAGATTTGTCCCCTCCCCCTATTCCCCCCAACATAAATGGGATATTTCAGAAAATGAGCTTCCTTGTTAGTACCGGGGTCTGGTGAGAGAATCGGAAATGTGATTTCTTCGTATAATTTGCCCGGCACTGGCCCTACGACAATTACATTCTCCTTGCCGGGACGGTAACTTTGAAATGATAATTTTCCTAACTTTTCCTTCATTTCGGCTGGAATGCGATTGGAGGGAGCCAACTCAAACCCCTCCGGTAGAGTAAGGACAGCGCCGACATTTGATCCCCCCTTTTTCCCGTTTGCAAGTACTTATTTTATCCACGTATCGTAGGGAATCTTAACAACTGCTTCAAATACAGTATCGGGAAGAACAGATTGCGGGGCTTCAAGATCCACAGGTTTCTTGGCTAGGTGGCAGTTGGCGCACACAATACGCCCCGTAGCTTCTCGGGGATTTTCATAATTCTGCTGCGCAAGAATCGGATATGCTTCTGATACAGATGGACAGTTTAATTCACCAAAACCGATTGATATCGCAAGTGCAAGTGACGGAATACAACACTTCTTCATCCAGTTATTCGTAATTCTTTTTCGCATAGATTTATGATTAGTCTTAAGTCTCTGTACAAACGGGTTACTTGGTGATGCCGCTTGGTAGCAATTGATTCTATCTCATTCTAATTCTTTCCTCTTTTCTATTTGATCATTATCAGCAGATGGCAAACGAGAAGAGGCTGTAAATAATCCAAGAGAATGAACTGGTCTAGCCTGCCAGATGCAAATTTGGAGAAGAAACAGTTGTCACCCACTCATTGTATGATAAGTTGCTACAATTGACGGCGATGTGCGATTCAAATGACGAAAAATCCAGTATTTGGATACCGTATCTAAAATAACTGGAAAAGTTGAGACGAGGCGAGAAATTACATATCTATTGGGGATTAAGCCAAAATGTTCGAGGAGGGAGCCTATTACTATTTCCCAACCATGGGGCGAGTGGAACCCCACACATAAATCAGTTAGTAAAAGAATGGAGAATGCTTTCATTGTGTCATTCAAACTATAAAATGACTCCTGAATCCGGGAATTTGAAACTGCAAGTCTCTTTCGACCTGTTATAAACAATAAAGTTGGGGTGGCAACACTAATTACATCGGTTACTAGCTGCAGAAGTAGTTGGATATTGAGTTCGTCATACACTGCTGCCAACTGGGTAGTCTCATCATATGCATTTGCGTCAAAATTTGGCAACTGCCTATCTACCAAGTGTTCAATCGCGTCATTTAACCAGAGCAATGCTTCTGTTTCCCGAAGTTGCTTCAGAGCCTTTTCCTCTTGAATGGGGTTGATAAATACTTGGGTTTGGGTGATGTTCCACCAACCCCTAATCCAAGACTCTAAGAACCAGTTTCTGAAACTGATTGGAATCGTGAGGGGGAGAAGTAGGAAACACCCAACATATTGAAGGGAAACTGATGCTTGGTTTCTAGTTAAGTCAAAATCATTACGTACTAACACACTTGATTGATTTGTCAATTCCGCTCTGAACCTGGATAAAGTGCGAGTCACGGAACGAGGCACCAAACTAATTGACTCATAGGCCGACGGAAAATTTTCCGATTCATAATTCAATGATTTCTCAATCACTTTTTTGGTAATTTGAAATGAAAAAAAGTTTATGGAACGGCGTGTTCTTCTACCAACAAACTCATTTGAAGTCGCTTCAATCCAAGCTAATTTTCTATTTATTTTTTCTATACCATTCAACCTGTAAGAAACGCGGGAAGTGAGATCATTTCCCAATTTATTTTCCGAGAAGCTAACAATTTTTCTACTTTTTCTGCTGACTGTTTTGCTATTCATGTAACAATTTCGGCGAGAGTTAGAGTTAAAAGATAGATCTTGGAAGAGCAAAATATTTGTAAGGTTCGGCAAGAAAATATTCAAGCAATTTTTTATCAAAGAATTGTTTGCGCGATAGCATCCAACTGGAAGCAATCGGATTAATTTTGCCCTGAAGAAAAGTTTCAGGTTTCTATGCATTCCCAAAATAGATATACTAAATCTGTGCTCTAGGAGACTGCAATATATTAGATATCTAGATTTATTGGATGCTGTGTTTGTGGACGCCGTTGTGGCACGGAACAATTTATCCGGTGTTGAAAGGGATGATTTTACCCGCACGGGAAGTGGGGAATCATATATTAATATTAACGAATGTAGTCGCTTACTAGCCTCATAAGCTCTATCTGAGGAACGATGTGGAGTACTAATAAACCATCGAATAATTCTTTTTTTCCAGCAATGTAATCGCATATATTAACTGTAACTATCTATCAATCAGGAGGGGTAAATAAACGAAGTACGAGACTAATTAGCCAAATTGTTGTAATTAGACTATTCCTTCTTTTGACCCCTCCCCTCGAATTTTTTTGCCAATCTAGTACTAGTAGCTTTACACTCCCCCGTTAATCATCTAGTTCTGAAATTCAGTAAATTTTAAAAACCTTCAATCGATACACGCGGGAAACGAGCAGGTTCGGCGGCTTTTTCTTCCATATCTCCTAGAGTTAAACTTTCACCAATCCTAGTTAGTGGGATATTTTGACGACCTCTCATTTTCAAGTAAATAAGCCGACGCGGGTAAAGGCCTTCCCTACTTTCCAATCCAATCGCTTCTACATCTTTTAATACAAGTCGGATGCAGATCCGGCGATTATTTCCGGGAAAGCCCCACCGAAATATGGAGAGAAATCCCTCCCGCTTGTCGAACAAGTTGTAGCCGCCCCCCACGTTCCGAAACGCGGTACACCACAAATACAGCCCGATGAAGAGGCCCGCAATCCCGTAAAAACACATTACAATACCTTGCGGAATAAAGACGATGTGTTCGGATGAAAGTCCGGGGGTCAGATCTTTGCCGACGCAGCTGGAAAATCCCACTGGTAGAAAACCTGTTGCACCACAGACGAGGAGACAGGCCCAACACGAATTTGCAATTGTACGAGAGCCTTTTACAAAATCCACTTGGATCCATTTGGAACGGTAATTCATTACTATTTCCTCACAGATTGCATAATAGATGGATTAGCCATTTTGTCATCAATTTCACTTTCCTTATTTCTTTTTGCGGTGCATTACTCCCGCTTGTCTTTGATGTATCTATACTTAACAATGAAATACCAAGATGGAGCCCAAGCATATGCTTGGGGTAATTGTCTATAAGTAACGAATTTTTTTAACAAAAAATCAATCTATATCTCATTTTTATATGAAATGAGAATGAGACATAGATTGACTGGGACGACATCCTCGAGATTTTTGGGTCCTCAAACAAGGATAAGAAAACCGCCTAGAAAGAGAGAATTCATCCCTATTAAGTATAAGTATTAACTCAGACTAGACTCCGAATTCAACTTATATTGTGAAGTTGCCGGGTAATTTACCCCGTCTACAAAAAGAGAAGATATTAGAGAATTTCATCCCGCTCAATATATAGAAATGAAATAGCCATTGCAACTGCTGGAAACACAAGACCGACTAGGGGTACAAAAATGGAGGGTAGATAAGACGCTGCCATGACAAAATTACCTCAACTACAATAAATAAAAGGAGAAATCTATTTATATAATCGTATATCTCTTTTTCGCCCTTTTCTCTAATATCTAATGATATTCTTTTTGTTCCGTGAAGAAAAGGGGTTTCCAGGCTTCCAGTGGAGTAATCTAATTCAAATCTTTGTTTGTTTATCCGGGAATAAACGGGGACGCCGGCACCGAAAAATCCAACAAATTTTGTTGTTGTACAGAAAGAAAACGGATATGATGATTAGTTTCCCACATATTGGTAAATAGGGGGGGGGGGTAAGACGCGGCCAACTCATAAATGAAAGAGAAAATTTGGAACAAACTCAATTTTTTTTATAAGGCGCTGATGAGTGGAGTTTAGATATTTCGCTCGAAACACCCTTCAAGATATTACGTGGAACGATCAAATCGAGTAGCCCATTATCAAATAAAGACTCAGCAGCTTGAAAGCCCTCAGGTATCTTTTGACGTGATGTTTATTCAATTACCCTTTTACCGGCGAATGCTGTATACGCTTTGGATTCGGCAGTAATTATATCCCCCAACATGCCAAAACTGGCGGTGACACCCCCTGTGGTTGGATAGGTGAGAATCGATATATAGAGTAATTTTTTTCGAACTTGATGAATTTGCAAGACAGAAGAAATTTTAGCCATCTGCATCAAGCTCAACGTTCCTTCTTGCGTACGCGCTCCCCCAGAAGCACAAATTAAGACTAATGGCAAAGACTTGTCTGTGGCATACTCGACTAGGCGAGTAATCTTTTCACCCACGGCGGAGCCCATACTTCCCCCCATGAAGTGGAAGTCCATAACACCAAGCGCAACAAGTGTTCCATCTAGATATCCTATACCTGTTTGAACAGCGTCGGTTAAACCCGTTTTTTCCTGAGAGACAGCTACGCGATTTTGGTGAGAATCCTCGTCGGAAAAGTCTAAAACATCTTCTGTGACCATGTCTTCATCCGTGGGAATCCATGTGTTATGATCAATCGAAAGTTCGATCCTTTCCATACTATTCATTGATAGGTGGTAACCACGTTCTTCACATACACTTTTATTCTGTTTCAAAAATTTGACATAAAGCATGTTTCCGCAGTTATCGCGGCGAGCCCGTAATCCTCTATTCGTGTTAACACTTATCCGTTTCTCTCTTTCCTTTTCATTTGAGGTAGAACCTCTGGTAGCTTCTTCGGGAAAAGCTCCAATCAATCCGCCAAATTTACGTCTATCTTCAAACCAATTTGTTACAGACATAAGAATCTCCTCATCTGTTGCTTCCCTTTAGCTCGTTAAAAGAAAATAAATTTTAAATAAATTTATCATGATATGGCAAACTTTTTATCTATATCAACAAACTGGTCTCAAATCCAAACCTGCCGATATAACAAATAATTGATAATTGACTAATTATCTGTCAAATCAGTCGTATTGTAAGTGGTCGATTTCTATTATCCAACGAAACAGACGGGGGAATATGCTATGAAACTAAACAATATAAAGATATTTAAAATAAATAAGAAAAAGAAAGAAAGCGTCGGGTTCAAATTTAGACTACTCATTCACATCCTTGAATTTTTCAATGCGAGTTGGTAGGGATTCGAACCCTCGGATTCACATCTTGAAACTACGTGTCTCCCAGTTTCCATCATTGATTAACCAACCTTGCTGCAGTATCGCCTATTATGTCAGGAGTATCGGGAGGGAGTTAATCCCCCTCCCGATACTCCTGACATATGTCTCACAACTGTCTCGGAACAGATGCTGGTAGCAAATAGCTATGAAAGCTACAATCTATTTACAATGTATCAATTGTATCAAATACAAATTTGATTTCTTTCCATATCTCGCATGCGGCAGCCAATTCTGGACTCCACTTACTAGCTTCGCGAATGATTTCATTACCTTCGCTAGCGAGGTCGCGACCCTCATTACGAGCCTGTACGCAAGCTTCTAATGCAACTCGGTTAGCGACCGCACCGGGCGCATTTCCCCAAGGATGTCCCAAGGTTCCTCCACCAAACTGTAATACGGAATCGTCCCCAAAAATTTCGGTCAGAGCGGGCATGTGCCAGACGTGGATACCTCCCGAAGCTACGGGTATTACACCCGGCATAGACACCCAATCTTGCGTGAAGTATATGCCACGACTACGATCTTTCTCGATGTAATCGTCGCGAAGTAAATCGACGAAACCCAGGGTTACTTCTCGTTCCCCCTCTAGTTTGCCCACTACAGTTCCGGCGTGTACATGATCTCCGCCGGACATGCGTAATGCTTTGGCCAATACACGGAAATGCATGCCGTGATTTCGTTGTCTATCAATCACAGCATGCATCGCACGGTGAATATGAAGAAGCAATCCATTGTCTCTACGATAATAAGCTAAACTGGTATTTGCGGTAAACCCTCCGGTCAGGTAGTCGTGCATGACAATTGGTGCACCCAATTCTCTAGCGAAAACAGCTCTCTTCATCATTTCTTCGCATGTACCTGCGGTAGCATTTAAGTAATGTCCCTTGATTTCGCCTGTTTCAGCCTGGGATTTGAAAAGAGCTTCGGCTACGAATAGGAAGCGATCTCTCCAACGCATGAATGGCTGAGAATTCACATTTTCATCATCTTTTGTGAAATCAAGTCCGCCGCGGAGGCATTCGTAGACGGCTCTACCATAATTTTTAGCAGACAGACCTAATTTTGGCTTGATTGTACATCCCAATAAAGGGCGTCCATATTTGTTCAATTTATCCCTTTCAACCTGAATACCGTGAGGCGGTCCAATGAAAGTTTTAGAATAAGCAGGAGGAATTCGAAGGTCTTCCAAGCGTAAGGCGCGTAGAGCTTTAAATCCGAAAACATTACCTACAATGGAGGTGAACAAATTGGTGACGGAACCTTCTTCGAAGAGATCCAAAGGATAAGCTACATATGCGATATACTGGTTTTCTTCCCCAGCGACGGGTTCGATATCGTAGCATCGGCCCTTGTAACGATCAAGACTAGTCAACCCATCTGTCCATACGGTGGTCCACGTACCCGTAGAAGATTCTGCAGCTACCGCAGCTCCGGCTTCCTCAGCCGGTACTCCGGGTTGTGGGGTCATTCTGAAGGCTGCTAATATATCGGTATCTTTGGTCTTGTACTCGGGGGTGTAGTAGCTCAGCCGATAATCTTTGACACCAGCTTTGAATCCAACACCTGCTTTAGTCTCCGTTTGTGGTGACATGGGTTTGCTCCTCCCTGTGACTAAATTGGTAAATCTTGCAAAGATGAGATCTGCTCGGCATAGGTAGAGTATTTCGACGTGAAACGCAAAGTGGATATAGTTCAACCTGCGCACGATACTTATACCTGCTAAAATTCCGTTTCAAGCGTGGGACATTATCATTTTATCCCGCGTCTCGTACGGGGTGCAACTAATCAATCTGTTTTCTCGCAAAAACAGCTTAGAAAGCAGCAGTCTGCCTTATTCCAATACATTGACTCGGGAATCTCTTCGTGGTTAGACTAGTCAGTAGAAGACGAACTTAACAAAAGCCAACTACTCGCGTTTAATGGTCAATTTTGCCTGATAAAGAATCGAACGCGCATCTGAATAATGAATATTCAATGGATGGAGTGCAGATCTCCCCAGTCTTTCGATCGTATACGAAACAAAATGAGGAGTTTGAGTTATCTTCGGTGTGGTTTACCTTGCCCATTTCATTTATCTATAGCTACATCTGCAAAACAAATTTAAATAAAATAGAGTGGATGGGAAGGGAACGAGTTATTTCCCCCCCCCCCTCGACATCGGCCACTCAACGACAAGATGCAAAATATTTCCACCGATTCAGTAACCAAATAAATCTAATACACTAAAATACTATAGTTATGAAAACCAGTTCTCCCTCTTTCGAAATTTCTGAATTGGTGGGAAAAAACGTGGGCTACATTACCCAGATCATTGGACCAGTGTCGGATGTGGCTTCCTCCCCGGGGAAGATGCCCAATATCTACAACTCACTAGTAGTCAAGGGACAAAATCCAGCAGGTCAGCAGATTGATGTTACCTGTGAAGTCCAACAATTATTAGGTAACAATGAGGTAAGAGCCGTAGCTATGAGTGCCACAGACGGTTCGATGAGAGGTATGGGCGCTGTCGATACGGGAGCTCCCCTTAGCGTTCCCGTTGGTGAAACTACTCTTGGCCGAATATTCAACGTCCTCGGTGAACCCGTAGATAATTTGGGTCCCGTGCGAAGTAGTGCCACATTTCCGATTCACAGGCCCGCCCCAGCATTTACCCAATTGGACACCAAATTATCGATTTTTGAAACGGGTATAAAAGTTGTAGATCTCTTGGCTCCGTACCGGAGAGGCGGAAAAATTGGCTTACTTGGTGGGGCTGGAGTTGGAAAGACGGTTCTTACTACGGAATCAATCAATAATATTGCGAAGGCTCATGGAGGTGTATCCGTATCTGGCGGAGTAGGAGAACGTACACGTGAAGGTAATGACCTTTACATGGAAATGAGAGAATCAAAAGTTATTAATGAACAAAATATTTCGGAATCAAAAGTAGCTTTAGTTTATGGTCAGATGAATGAACCCCCGGGAGCTCGTATGAGAGTTGGATCAACCGCTCCAACAATGGCAGAATATTTTCGAGATGTCAACAAACAAGATGTACTCTTATTTATCGACAATATTTTTCGCTTTGTACAGGCAGGATCGGAGGTCTCGGCGTTACCGGGTAGGATGCCTCCCGCTGTGGGTTATCAACCGACCCTTGGTACAGAAATGGGGTCGTTACAAGAGAGAATTACCTCCACCAAGGAGGGATCGATAACTTCCATTCAAGCTGTTTACGTACCTGCGGATGATTTAACTGACCCGGCTCCCGCCACGACATCTGCACACTTAGACGCCACTACTGTACTTTCCAGGGGATTGGCGGCGAAGGGTATTTACCCAGCCGTAGACCCGCTGGATTCAACCTCGACTATGTTGCAGCCTTGGATTGTGGGCGAGGAGCACTACGACACAGCACAGGGGGTTAAGCAGACTTTGCAACGTTACAAGGAACTTCAGGATATTATAGCTATTCCCGGACTAGACGAGTTATCCGAAGAAGATCGCCTAACGGTAGCTAGGGCTCGAAAAATAGAACGTTTCCTATCACAACCTTTTTTTGTGGCAGAAGTTTTCACCGGATCTCCGGGTAAATACGTCAGTTTATCGGAAACCATTAAGGGATTTCAAATGATTCTTTCTGGGGAGTTGGATAATCTCCCCGAACAAGCTTTTTATTTGGTTGGCAATATCGACGAAGCTACCGCAAAAGCTGCGGCTTTACAAGTGGAGGGTCAATAAAAGAGATGGCTTTGAACCTCCGCGTGATGGCGCCTAATCGAATAGTTTGGAATTCCGAGGTTTGGGAAATTGTTTCATCCACCAATAGTGGTCAGATTGGTATATTACCCAATCATGCTCCACTTCTAACAGCTTTGGATATGGGGGTTTTAAAAATACGTCATGATGGGCATTGGTCTGCAATGGCACCGATGGGTGGCTTTGCTATGATAGATAATAATCAGGTGACAATATTAGCGAACGAAGCGGAAAGAGCTACCGAAATTGATCCCGACGAAGCTCGGGAAACGTTTCAGATGGCTCAGGCTGACTCAATCAAAGCAGAAGGCAAGAAAAGTGTAATAGAAGCCAATTTGGCCTTTAAAAGAGCGAAGGCTAGGCTAGAGGCTTCAAATGTTGCTTAACACTCCTTTTCTCCGTCCGAAAGGACTAGGTGATTTGATAATCTGGTAATAATCCTACTTATGGTACACGCAAAGAAAGACCTTTGATGCGTTTCATATACAGTAAAACTTATTAGATACCATCAATTTAGTTATCATGGTATCTAGTAAGTGTTACCTACTATTGGATTCGAACCAATGACTCTCGCCGTATGAAAGCGATACTCTAACCGCTGAGTCAAGTAGGCTGCCAGTAATTTAGTCTATCCTACAATATTTCTTATCCAAGCGTATGACTGATACATCACAGATGTGTAGGCATCTTTATTGTACCCTAAGAAGTGGTTATATACAACTAGTGCATGTTTAACAATTTGATAAATATTTGATTCCATATATATGTATCTGTCTAGATGTAGATAATTCCTTCATCTTTCAAACCGGTTTGTTGACTTGACATAAATCAATTGATACTGATGAACTTTCTTCATATATGATCAAATGTATCAAGGGCTATAGCTCAGCGATAGAGTGCCTCGTTTACACGTGCGCCGATGTCTTATCTTGAGAAGATTTGTCGAGAACCAACAACTCGTGCAAAACCCTGTATGATAATTTCTTGTCCAACTTACAGTAAAGGGTACAAAGGAACAGTAGCATGACATATAGGTTGACCAGAAAAAGTCAACCCCTAGAGGGGGATATGGTAGATAATTGCTTCATCCAATGCCACAACTGATGAGGACGATGCAAGGACCCTTGGGCAGATCTCTCCTTCGTTTCACGAATTTTTGGATATAGGGAGGTGTTGCATATTCCTTCTAATCGACAAAGAATATTTGACATTGCGGGGTGGACCCGTATCCCCCAAAGGCGAACCTGTGTCGATGCAATGTTAATAACCTTCTCGAGGTACTTCAGAATTGCCTGATTTGGCTAATCCTTTCCTCGTGGATTTTTAGAGGAAAAAGAATCCTCGTAAAGAATAACTTGGGCATGTGGAACCCCCCCCCCCCCCGTTTTTCTGAGTAAAGACGAGGTTGGTGCATCACCAATTGCTTGTTTTTCCCAATTTAATTGGGAAACAGCTGATTAAAGAGCCCTATGTCGTAAAGGCGGCATGTTGGATTCGTCAAGCAGTTCGGGGAGATCTCTTTCTTCTCGACATTCCAATCTACATGACCGGGAGTGTCTACGGTTCGAATCCGTATAGTCCTAACTTGAAATTAAATAAGAAAAGTTTGTAAAAAATTTGTTGAAATTTGAGAATCACCCGATTTATCCGCTAGAAATGCGACATTGCCACTTTCAAATATGGAAGGCTAACCCCCCTATTTCCACTTCTTCTTATTAATGAAAATGAGGGAACTGCCAGTGTAGCCAAACTAAGAATTTGACTCACTTCCCCGAATAGGTTATACGTGTTAAACCTTTTACAATATAGCGAGGCAACGGCTACTTGCCAATCCGCTTACCCTAGGTCGACACTATTTTGTCCAGTTCCAAACCTATCAACTAAAAAGAAAAAATTGAGACAAAAGAAATATGAAGATGTTTCTGCTCCACCAATATGACCCCTTTTGGATCTTTCTGCTGGTATCTATATCTATCCCCTATTTAGCTTCTTCGCTTTCTGGATTTATTGCTTCCGCTCGAAAAGGGCCGGAAAAGTTAACAAGTTACGAGTCGGGAATTGAACCCAGAGGAAATACTTGGATTCGATTTCAAATACGTTATTACATGTTTGCTTTGGTTTTCGCGGTCTTCGACGTCGAAACCGTATTTTTCTATCCTTGGGCTATATCTTTCAGGGAATTGGGACTATTTGCTTTCATCGAAGTGATTATATTCATTTTTATACTAGTAGTTGGTTTGGTTCACGCATGGCGAAAAGGAGCATCGGAATGGTGTCAACTTCCGAATATTCGGGTGAAAGTGACGGAGGGAAAGTTGAACCCCGCGGTGTAGATATCCCCGTCAATTCGGTGGAGCCTCCGCTACCCGAATGGGGTGTGTCAAATTCGATTTTTCCAGCTAATATAAATGATTTTTCTAATTGGTCCAGACTTTCCAGCTTGTGGCCGCTTCTATATGGCACCAGCTGCTGCTTTATTGAATTTGCCTCCCCAATTGGTTCACGATTTGATTTCGATCGGTATGGTCTATTACCCAGATCCAGCCCTAGGCAAGCAGACCTAGTTGTCACCGCTGGCACCGCAACCATGAAAATGGCCCCGTCCCTAGTAAGACTCTACGAACAAATGCCTGAGCCGAAGTATGTAATTGCTATGGGAGCTTGTACCATTACGGGGGGCATGTCTAGCACAGATTCTTACAGTACCGTTCGCGGGGTAGACAAATTAATTCCCGTCGATATTTATTTGCCGGGTTGCCCACCCAAACCTGAAGCTATTATTGACGCCGTAACAAAACTCCGTAAGAAAATTGCTAGAGGAACTTCCACAGATCGGGCTTCTTCTTGTCCCACCCGAACGAAATACCTCAGTCTGAATCATCGATTTCGCTTCGTACCTAGCATCCATATAAGTAAATACAACCAAGAATTAAGTGATTTTGATACAAAATTGCTACTAGACAGTTTCTCAGAAAACTCTCAGAAACTTAGAGATGAGTTTAAAAAATAGATATTGGAAGTAGAGAAATAATTAGATTTTCTTCCACAAATGAATAAGATGAGAAAGAGGTGTCAACTAATATGAACACTATCAATGAAGATAAGTTCAATATCGAGACGCGGGGTCGATTATCCGCTTGGTCAACTAGACATAAGTTTTCCCATCGACCTTTGGGTTATGATTATAGAGGTGTCGAGACCTTGCAAATCAAGTCGGAGGAGTGGTTGTCTATAGCTGTCGCCCTATATGCTTGCGGTTTCAACTACTTGCGTTCTCAGTGTGCTTACGACTCGACACCGGGAGGATTTCCAGTCAGTGTATATCACCTGACACAGATACGAGATCAGCCAGATCAACCCGAGGAAGTGCGTATAAAAATTTTTGTTCCGAGGGAAAACCCTATAATACCTTCAGTTTACTGGGTTTGGAAAAGCTCCGACTTTCAAGAACGTGAATCTTATGATATGTTGGGAATAATACATCAGGGTCATCCGCACCTTAGGCGTATACTGATGCCTGATAGTTGGGTAGGGTGGCCCCTCCGTAAAGATTATGTCGTACCCAACTTCTATGAATTACAGGATGCCTATTAATTCGCATGAAAATGAAAAATAAATTTGACCCACCTGACTAGTTATCTCCCAACCCGCCCCGCTTCTCGAAGCTGTTTATGGCTAGTAAGCGGAGTTCCCAGACGCAGGTGGCCGACCAGCTACCCAGTTTTCAAGATACTTTTTGGCTAGCTTCTTCGCGGTTGGTTAATTTTACGTTTACGCGAAGCTGTAACTAGATTTGGTCTATCCCTACAGACCATTTATATGCCAAGAACCAGAATTGAACTGGTGACACGGGGATTTTCAGTCCCCTGCTCTACCAACTGAGCTATCTCGGCCACCTTATTTATGAATATAAGTTAACTAGAAATCAATTAAGTATATTTCTCAACCTTAGTCTTTTTTTTTTTTACCTAGTTAAACCGCTGATCTCACTTTTATCCATATGTTTGATACAATATTGCTTGTAGGAACTAAAGTATAGAGAGGGGGGGGGTCTAGATCGAGCCATTCATGCATATTAGAAGTATGAATGGCTCACTTGCAAACTGTTTTCAAAAGACCAGACAAACAAAATTAAGGTGTCTTACATATCTTGCTTCCAACTAAATTATGCGGATTCACACAGCCTGAAATAGGCTAACCGATGTGATGTAGCCTCCTTGGGGATAGAGGGAGTCGAACCCTCACGGTCCTGTGAAACCAACGGATTTTCGTTCTACTGCGACTTGCGTCGCCACTTATTCTTTACCTCCATTAATATTAAGTCCGCGGAACAGGACTCTACCTTCATTCACGAGAGTATTGATTTTTGTTACCGACTCGCTTATTTAGGCGTTTTCGCCGAAATGAAGTGAGATCCTGCAACAGATGAGGTGGAAATATGTAGATTGGCAGTAGTAGAGAGAGTCTATCTAGTGCTTAACCACGTAGTAGAAGAAATTTAAGCAGTAGGAAAAATTATCTGATTTTGTGACTGAATGCTGGCCTCAAACCGAAGGGTATGGGTCCAAGTTCAGACGAGGAAAAGCAAAATTTTCTCTCTTTACTAAGTCTCAATCTTATACGTCACACCTCATGCAGTTAACCAGTCAAAGCAGTTCCATATCCAGTTCCTTCGGGAACTATTAATTAACAAATTTAACTACCATATTGTTCGTTGGAATGGCCCCCATCGAGTCTCTGTACCTATCTTGCCTCATCGACCAAAATCTATTTGGTGATACAAGATTTGGCTCAGGATTGCCTGATAAATGGTCCCAGGTTTCCCTGAATCTGGGGGCTGTCACTTGATATGTCTCCATACTCAGGCTCAATCTACTTGAGTCCGCTGCGTCTACCATTCCGCCATATCCCCACCCTTTAGGCCCCAACGAACTGACAAAAATAAATGGGTAATCGCGTAGACGTGGCTGCGTAAAAATTTTTGGCGCGCTTACACCCAATAATCTGCCTAGTCTAGATTGACGACATTTTATCCATACATTTTTTTGTGTCCAGCTTTTCAAGAAACAGGAGAAAGAAGCAACTTTTTGCTACTATACTTACTCCTACTAGTAGGTGTAAATATAATGATAATTATCAAGTGTAATAAAGCGTGTAATTCGACTTGTCAGTGGCAAGTTAATTGCTTCTAAAAAGCTGATTTTACGTCATGAAAGTATATTTATACTTATATTTATACTAATATAAGTATATATGAATGCACTATTTGAAGCAATACATTCGTCGATCAGTTTGATTTTTTCTGCTAAAATCTTTATGTAAATGGATATGCTATAACGTCTTCATCTGGCACTATGAATTGCTGCCAATCTTTGCCTACCCCGCCTCTACCTCTTCTTTAATTGCTGATAACAAGTTGAATACTCATTAGTTCCTATTCATATGTTATGATTGTCACAGATATCAATTTCGACTGATTTCTAGTTTACTTGCTAACGTGGCGGACGATAAGCAGTAGTAGGTAGTATCCCCGTGCTGATCCCATAAGTTTTTTTTCCAACAATAATATGTTTACAGAGAAGGAGTTTTCATGTCTCGATACCGAGGACCTCGTTTGAAATTGATACGTCGTCTAAAGAATTTACCGGGGTTTACGGGTAAGAGTGAGACACCCAACGTGAAAGAATTTCGAGTTGCTACTGATCAATCAGCTTCGAGAAAAATTTCTCAATTTTGCGTGCGTCTAGAGGCCAAACAAAGATTACGTTTCAATTACGGATTGACGGAACGCCAACTACTAAAATACGTACGTATCGCTAGAAAAGCTAGGGGTTCAACGGGACAAGTACCACTGCAACTACTTGAGATGCGTCTAGATAATGTTATTTTTCACTTAGGTATGGCTTCCACAATTCCCGCCGCTAGACAGTTAGTTAGTCACAGGCACATTTTAGTTAACAATCGCATTGTAGATATACCAAGTTATCGCCGTAAGCCGAGAGATATTACTACTACTCGAAATCGACCAACTTCCTATAATGCACCTAAGGGTAAGTTTCCCGGAGGAGACAACGTCCCGGATCACTTGGCCGTTTCCCTATCGGAAGGCGGCAGGCTAACAGGATTGGTGAATCGTATTGCCAATCGAGAATCCGTGAATTTGAATATAAATGAATTGTTAGTTGTTGAGTATTACTCTCGCAAAGCTTAGTGATCATTTACTAAATCATCAATTTAATAAGATAAATTAGAGGTCTATACAATGAAAAGGAAACCTAAGCGACGGACTTGGGATACTGATATTTAATAAGCAAGTTACTTAGAAAATGGTGGAAGTTTATCGGTCTAGCTTGTTTCTTTTTCGAAGCAAAAGTTAGGGCATAGTTTTTTAACTTATATAAAAATATTCCATTTCTGATCAAATTAATTTGGTACATGATGAAGTATCTGAATTAACTGCCTACGTCATTTCAGCTAAATTTCTAATCAACAGAGGGATTACTAATTTTTGATGCTTCTATTGAGATAGCCCCTCGGCTTCTTCGGAATAGTTGTATGACTTGATTTGAAACCGCGACTCCAGCCGCCCGCCTCGGGTAGGTAAAAATATAGAAAGGAAAGGGAGGGATTTGAACCCTCGGTAGCTGGAAATCTACTTAGCATTTCCGGTGCTACGCCTTAAACCGCTCGGCCACCTTTCCTAAGGTTCATCAATTAAACTAATTGACATATTTTAGGGATTTAGGCAGTGAAGTGGCAAGCGATTCGTCGGTAAGAGTTGAAAAAACGCTTCATTGACATACAAATTGAACAAGACAAAAACATTCAACGCGACTTGTCACTTCTTCTTTTCCATAGTATCGTCTAACGTGTTGCCTAAGTATACTTCTTCTCTGCAATTTCAATTAATGTACTAGTAACAGGTGCAGTGCAAAAAAAACAAGGAGTCAAAATTTACTATGCCTAGATCTCAGAGAAATGATAATTTTATTGACAAAACTTCCACAATTCTAGCGGATATTTCGTTGCAAATTCTACCTACAACTAAGAGAGAAAGGGAAGCTTCTACATATTACAGGGATGGTGCGATTCGATGAGGCAAGCAATTTTATTCAATAAAAATTGAAAAGGAAAAGTTATAGCTTCGACGAGCCCACATTTTGGAGAGGTATGTTTCGACTGCCGAACGAACCCTTCGGTCGCGTATCCACGATTGATGCAGCCTCAAAAGCTACGGTTCCTACTTCTTTTGGGCTTTGATATCAAGTAAGCAAGAGGTTAAATCCATAATTTGATGTGTAATACATGGTTATTTCATGAATAAGCACGAGGAGGGAGCGGACACTACACGTAGAAATCGGCAATACAAAATCTTCGAAATTGCCTGGTTTCGGGAGATATCGCCTATTTTTGATAACTCCGAAGTTGCGGCAACGACCAGTAGCGATTGGGGTGGCAAACGCCCATCCCGTTTGCAGCTCGGATACCCCTAGAATCATCGGAGATTGCTGAAGTGAATGACCCCTCGAAAAACGAAACGTTGGGAACGAATAAATAGCCAAGGGATTTATTGTTACTGTTGTTACCGCAGCAAAATGACGCAACCACCTCAAGAAAATCCTTTGCGAGAAGGATGGTTAGGCACCAGTATCGTGAAGCACTAACCCCCGTTTAAGTTCAAATTAATAGTGGAAATAATTAGGTAATTTCAAGTGATACTTCTTCTTGTAAATCTAACGGGAGGAGCCGTATGAGTTGAGAACCTCACGTACGGTTCCGAAGCGGGGCTTTTTCATATAAGCAACCGTAACGGATGTCGGCCCAATCTGAAGGAGAATATGCAGAAGCTTCATGAAGCTATTACAAAGCCATGCGTCTAGAGGTTGACTCTTACGACCGAAGTTACATACTTTATAATATAGGCCTCACTCATACAAGTAATGGAAAACATGCAGTAGCTTTGGAATACTACTTTCAAGCACCGGAGCGAAACTCTTCCCCGCCACAAGCTTTTAACAATATGGCTGTGATCTGTCACTACGTGCAACTACCTGTGCTTCAGGATTCTGCGGTTTATACATACCCAACCAACGGAAAAGGTTTTCCCCAAGCATACTTCCAAACGGGAGCTGCCTAGAGCTGCGGGATTCGACCTCTTTCAAAATAATCCAGGTTTGAAATAGGAAGGTAGCCTAACTGTCTCATGGATAACTGATTGAATCGAAGAATGAAGCATCGCAAAGATTCGTCATTGAAAATCTGGGTCGATACAATGAAATTGGTCCATCGAAGAAGTTATACAATTTGTCTCTGTAGTAGAGACGATTGAGGAAATAAATAAGTAACGGACCACGGTGTAGTATAAAATCCCAAAAGAAAAATTTTTCTAATAAAAAAGAAATCCACTTTGAGGTGAGGTAGTTAGTGCCGAGGGAGGTTTTTACCCCCCTCCTGTTTTTTTAATTGGGAGTACGGAGAAAATTTTATCCAAGACGGGTGAAATCAGAAACCTGACTATTCTTAGTTCTTCCGAAGTTCGGGCGCAATCCCTACTTCTTGGTTGAGGAACGAGAAGCCGGCGACGGAGTTATCCGAGCCGTATGAGGCGGGAAACCCCCAAGTTCGGTTCCAAAGGAGGGGGTTGGAAAATAACCACCCATTCTGATCGAGGAGAACAGGCCATTAATCAAGGAAATTTGGAAATTTCGGAAGCTTGGTTTGACCAAGCTGCCGAGTATTGGAAACAGGCGGTGGCACCTTCCCCCGGTAATTACACTGAAGCACAGAATCGGTTAAAAATTACGGGACGCTCTTCTTCGTTTAATTAATTAGTGAAGAGGGGGGGGGGGTGACGCAGCGCGAAACAAGAAGGTTAACAAATAGAGTTGATAAATGGAAATTTCTGCTTGGCAGAAATTTTGCCGCCCCCCCCCTATTGAATAGGGGATCAATCTTACCAAGTCCACTGGGCACGACTTGATCGTGTAATAATGCCATCAAAAGCCTACCTTGCATAACTTCTTTATCTTCATAGTAGCTGCTCGAGTTTTAAACTCAACGGAAAAGAGAGTAGATTACTACATGCTGGTAGAAACTCTAGTTCTTGGAAGTTTCGTATCTTTCGTTGGTAGGTTGTTGTTATCCCTTGCCCAAAAAGAGGAGAGTCCCGATGACTATTCGTTCGCCAGAACCAGAAGTCAAGATTATGGTGGAGAAGGATCCCGTAAAAACCTCTTTTGAGAGATGGGCCCAACCCGGACATTTTTCAAGAAATTTGGCGAAGGGTCCCAGTACCACCACATGGATTTGGAACCTACATGCTGATGCCCACGATTTTGACAGCCACACCAATGATTTGGAGGATATATCCCGCAAAATATTTGGTGCTCATTTCGGTCAGCTAGCCATTATTCTCATTTGGTTGAGCGGCATGTACTTTCACGGGGCCCGTTTCTCCAATTATGAGGCGTGGCTTAATGATCCTACTCGTGTGAAACCTAGTGCCCAGGTTGTTTGGCCAATAGTGGGTCAAGAGATACTCAATGGAGATGTAGGTGGAGGATTTCAGGGTGTACAGATAACATCTGGATTTTTTCAACTTTGGCGAGCTTCTGGAATAACTAATGAATTACAGCTATATTGCACAGCTGTGGGTGCTTTAATTTTTGCCGGATTAATGTTTCTTGCCGGTTGGTTTCACTACCACAAAGCTGCCCCAAAACTAGCTTGGTTTCAAAATGTTGAATCAATGCTAAATCACCACTTGGCTGGTCTATTGGGGTTGGGATCTCTAGGGTGGGCAGGACATCAGATACACGTTTCACTGCCAATTAACCAACTATTAGATGCAGGAGTTGACCCCAAAGAAATACCCCTTCCTCACGAATTCATTCTTAGTCGTGATCTTATAGCCCAGGCATATCCGAGTTTTGCAAAAGGGCTGATCCCACTATTTACCCTTGACTGGTCAAAATACTCAGATTTTCTGACTTTTCGTGGAGGGTTGAATCCAGTAACGGGAGGTTTGTGGTTGACTGATACCGTGCATCACCACGTAGCCATTGCTGTTCTTTTTTTGGTAGCTGGTCACATGTACAGAACCAACTGGGGTATCGGGCATAGCACAAAAGAAATCTTGGAAGCTCATAAAGGACCCTTCACGGGTGAAGGTCACAAAGGTCTCTACGAAATTCTAACGAGTTCATGGCATGCTCAACTAGCAATCAATCTTGCCATGCTAGGTTCTTTGACAATTATTGTATCCCACCACATGTATGCGATGCCCCCGTATCCTTACTTGGCAACTGATTATGCCACACAACTTTCCTTATTTACACATCATATGTGGATAGGAGGGTTCTTAGTAGTTGGTGCAGCTGCACACGCGGCTATTTTTATGGTAAGAGATTACGATCCAACTACTCAGTACAACAACCTGTTAGACCGCGTCATTCGGCACCGCGACGCGATAATTTCACATCTCAATTGGGTCTGCATCTTCTTAGGTTTCCACAGCTTCGGTTTGTACATCCATAATGATACAATGAGTGCCTTAGGACGTCCCCAAGATATGTTTTCGGATACCGCCATTCAATTACAACCGATATTTGCTCAGTGGGTGCAGAATATTCACGCCTCGGCTCCCGGATCAACCGCACCTAATGCAGCATCGGGTACTAGCTTAAGCTGGGGTGGTGGCGATTTAGTCGCCGTAGCTGGCAAAGTTGCTATGGCCCCAATTCCATTAGGTACCGCAGATTTTTTGGTACACCACATCCACGCCTTCACGATTCATGTTACTGTATTAATATTATTGAAAGGTGTCTTATTTGCACGTAGCTCTCGACTAATACCCGACAAAGCAAATCTTGGTTTTCGTTTTCCCTGTGACGGCCCCGGCAGAGGAGGCACCTGCCAAGTATCTGCCTGGGATCACGTTTTCCTGGGGTTATTCTGGATGTACAACTCAGTTTCAGTAGTTATATTTCACTTTAGCTGGAAGATGCAATCCGATGTTTGGGGCAGTATAAGCGAACAGGGGGTGGTAAACCACATTACTGGGGGAAACTTCGCACAAAGTTCAACAACGATTAATGGATGGTTGCGAGATTTTCTATGGGCACAGGCCTCCCAAGTCATTCAATCATATGGTTCCTCGTTATCCGCGTACGGTCTTCTATTCCTGGGGGCTCACTTTGTTTGGGCTTTCAGTCTGATGTTTCTATTTAGTGGGCGTGGATACTGGCAAGAACTTATCGAATCCATCGTTTGGGCTCATAATAAGTTAAAAGTGGCCCCCGTTACCCAACCTAGGGCCCTGAGTATTATACAGGGACGTGCCGTGGGGGTAACTCACTACCTTCTGGGTGGAATCGCCACGACGTGGGCGTTCTTCCTGGCAAGAATCATTGCAGTGGGATAATGGCTAGGAGGATTTGAGAAACATCATGACATCAAGATTTCCACAGTTCAGCCGGGGTCTATCCCAAGACCCGACTACTCGTCGTATCTGGTTTGGTATAGCCACTGCCCACGACTTCGAGAGTCATGACGACACTACCGAGGAACGTCTCTACCAAAAAATATTTGCATCTCACTCTGGTCAATTAGCTATCATCTTTCTCTGGACCTCTGGGAATTTGTTCCACGTGGCTTGGCAGGGCAATTTCGAAGCATGGGTGCGGGACCCATTACATGTGCGACCAATTGCTCACGCTATTTGGGATCCTCATTTTGGTCAACCAGCTGTCGAAGCCTACACTCGAGGAGGGGCTACGGGTCCGGTCAATATTGCTTACTCCGGTGTGTATCAGTGGTGGTACACCATTGGTCTACGCAATAACCAAGATCTCTATGCTGGAGCTATCTTTCTACTAGCTATTTCTGCTTCGTTCCTACTAGCTGGCTGGTTACATCTGCAGCCTAGATGGAAACCAAGCATTTCTTGGTTTAAAAATGCAGAATCTCGGCTCAATCACCACCTTTCGGGACTTTTCGGGGTGAGTTCTTTGGCTTGGTCAGGACATCTAGTCCATGTAGCTATTCCCGAAGCGAGGGGCGGACATGTCAGATGGGCTAATTTATTGACTGCCACCCCACATCCTCAAGGATTGGGACCGTTCTTTTCGGGTCAGTGGAGTGTTTATGCGCAAAATCCCGATTCGAGTAGCCATTTGTTTGATAGCACCCAAGGGGCGGGAACAGCTATTCCAACCTTTCTGGGCGGATTTCACCCACAGACTCAAAGTTTGTGGCTAACTGATATTGCTCATCACCACTTAGCCATCGCCGTTGTGTTTATAATTGCCGGCCACACGTACAGGACTAACTCTGGTATTGGACACAGCATGAAAGAGATTCTGGAAGCCCATATCCCTCCGGGAGGTAAATTGGGCCGTGGACACAAAGGACTTTACGATGCGGTCAATAATTCTCTCCATTTTCAACTGGGGCTCGCTTTAGCTGCTTCAGGGGTCGTCACCTCGTTGGTTGCGCAACACATGTATTCCCTACCCGCCTATGCTTTTATAGCGCAGGATTATACGACTCAAGCCGCGACATACACTCACCATCAATATATTGCCGGGTTTATCATGGCAGGAGCTTTTGCACACGGAGCTATATTCTTTATTAGGGATTATGATCCAGAACAAAATGAAAATAACGTCTTAGCAAGAATGTTAGAACATAAAGAAGCAATAATAGCTCACTTAAGTTGGGCTAGTTTATTCCTAGGGTTCCACACGCTAGGGCTCTATGTCCATAACGACGTGATGTTAGCCTTCGGGACTCCAGAAAAACAGATTCTCATTGAACCCGTATTTGCTCAATGGATTCAATCTGCTCATGGCAAAACTTCCTATGATTTCGGTGTGCTCCTATCGTCGGCAGGTAGTCCAGCAAGTAATGCTGGTCAGGGCTTGTGGTTACCCGGTTGGTTAGATGCCGTTAATAGCAGCAGCAATTCGCTATTCTTAACGATTGGACCTGGGGATTTCCTGGTTCACCACGCCATCGCTTTGGGATTACATACGACTACATCAATTTTAGTGAAAGGTGCATTAGACGCCCGCGGTTCTAAGTTGATGCCAGATAAAAAAGAATTTGGCTACAGCTTCCCTTGCGACGGCCCCGGCCGAGGCGGCACCTGCGATATCTCAGCCTGGGATGCTTTTTATTTAGCTGTTTTCTGGATGCTAAACACTGTCGGATGGGTCACCTTCTACTGGCACTGGAAACACATCACCTTATGGCAGGGGAATGCTGCTCAATTTAACGAATCTTCTACGTATTTAATGGGGTGGTTAAGAGATTACCTATGGTTGAACTCATCGCAACTTATTAATGGTTATAACCCCTTCGGTATGAACAGTTTATCCGTATGGGCATGGATGTTCCTGTTTGGACATCTCGTGTGGGCTATTGGATTTATGTTTCCAATTTCTTGGCGCGGTTACTGGCAAGAACTCATTGAAACTCTAGCTTGGGCCCACGAACGAACACCCCTAGCAAACGTAATACGCTGGAGAGATAAGCCGGTTGCCCTATCCATCGTTCAAGCAAGACTGGTGGGACTAGCACACTTCTCTGTGGGTTACATATTTACCTACGCAGCTTTTCTAATAGCATCTACATCAGGCAAATTTGGCTAATTTTTCTTTTGTTGAATACCAAATTGTCTACTTCTGCGTCAATTTCACCCCTCTATTATTTTCCACACCCGAGCTGATTTCGAGACTAGCTATCCTTCTCCGAATAGTTAGAAGTAGATGTTTACTCCTCCCTCTTTAGTTATTGATTAATAAATTTTTGGTTACGAGTTCAATCTGTTTTGGAGTAATAATCCAAGTCTGCTTACCGATTCATAAATTATGGCAAAGAAAAGTCTCATTGAGAGAGAGAAAAAAAAAAAAAATTGGTGGAGAGATATGGCGCCACTCGCCAATCTTTGAAAAGGCAAATTAAAAGTAGTTTGTTAATTCAGGATAAGCTAACTATTTCCAAGAGATTGCAATCTTTACCGCGTAATAGTGCGCCTGTTCGTCTCCGTAACCGGTGTTCCCTAACCGGACGACCCAGATCAAATTACCGAGACTTTGGCTTCTCCAGACACGTACTTCGCGAAATGGCACACACTTGTGTTCTTCCTGGGGTATCGAAGTCGAGTTGGTAGAAAAGTTTTTCCACATCTGTTTAATAAATGATGTTTAGTTTTACGAGTTAGATAGTTCTTTCCACATATATTCAATGTAATTATTTGAGAGACGTATAATAATTACATTGAAGGCATCAACTAAGCGGGGTAGAGCAGCTTGGTAGCTCGCAAGGCTCATAACCTTGAGGTCGCAGGTTCAAATCCTGTCTCCGCAAAGTAAGTCATTAACTGTTTATCTATCTTGTCGAAGTAGTCTGATGTCTGGTTTTCGTCGAAAGATCAAACTAATTAATCTTTCATTTTCGGCGATGGATCAGATGTGTATTTTGATTTCCAGAGCCAAGATTGGGAAACTTCAAGTTTTTCTATCAATTATAGTTAATTTGGGATTACTTGACATCACGTGACGGGATAAAAATTGCCTAATTATTACCTCTTCTCATTTTTACTTCATTTCCTAAGCTTCTTCGTTCAATGATACATGAACCTATTTATCTGTCTATGACAACCTAGAGTTCTAGGTTTACACCTAGATGTAAATGTGTATATAAATGTGTAATTCAGGAACATATCTACTTCTTCCTCTAGATCAGAACCAGTCTCCTCTGTTTCAAAAAGTTACAATATTGCATATTGCAAGAGAAGAGGCAAAGACAGAAACGGTGCAAAAACTAGTCGTGTGCCCAAGAAAACTTGACGCAAAATTATTTTATTTCCGGTCTGAAGCCCCTTTAACTCAGCGGTAGAGTGACGCCATGGTAAGGCGTAAGTCGTCGGTTCAAATCCGACAAGGGGCTAATCGAAAAGCTATACAAAATCCAAAGATCGAGCTACCTCAGCTTTGCAAAGACGCCCGGGTCCGCATAGTCATAGCCTCAACACGGGGAAGATTTGCATTTCCCACTATTTTTAATGAGACAAAATTACAATTTTACAAAAACATAATTTGGTGCGAAGTTGAAACTAATCGCCCCAACTTAAATTTTTTACTAAAATTGTTTTATATTCTGTTGCGACTTCCGTATCAAATTTTTTTGTTACATCGGATGAAATGTCGCCCTTTATAATACGAGAAAAAATCCAAGTGGATATAATGTCTAATGCTGGAACCTTTTTTGTTACTCTTACCTTGGAAGTTGAATATTAATTCCCAATATCGATGTATATATATATCTACATCTACATATATATCTTAACTTAGTTGATGAAAAAGGAAGGAAAATTACATGCCAAACTTTCTCCTGTTTATGTATATAATTTTCTGCACCTAGCAAGAGTTATTCGAGTCTGTAGCACCCTTATTTATAATATCCCACAATGAGATACTTAAAAATTAGTTTGCGGGTGGGGTGGAGTTTGAAACAGGAAGTGAGTAACTTCATTCAACGTTGAATTTTCCGGCATATCCTTTGCTCGGAGTTAAACTGCGACATGCGGCTATCCGTTTTCACTATGTGAGGCCGAAGAAAAAGGCTTCCAATTTTTAGCGGAGATTGGTAAAATAGGTACCAAAATAATTTCAAACGGGGGATGGATACTACCCACATATATACATATATTAGAGATATATGTAGGTAAGTTCTTCACACCGCTCTAGTATTTCTTCTGCTAAAGATTCGTGGAAACGACTTTGCCTTCCATGAAACGACTTTGCCTTCCGTTAGGATTCCCGAAGTACCTCCAATGCAGCTGAGCAGTTCACGAAATCTCGGAAGAAAAGAAAGGTCTACCCACTGCTCGAAGAACTACGTCACAAACAGGATTAAATCGGGATCAAGTAAATAGCAAGGAAAAGATGTCCAAGATTGAAAATTGCGTGAAAAGTAATGAATGATAAAAAAAAAATCGATGGAACAAAGCAAGCGGATGGACAAAAATAACAGAAGAAAGAGAGGATAAAACTAGACTAGAAGCAAGGCAAAGAAGTGATAGAGGTAGCGGGAAATTTCAACCCCGCGACTGAGGTTGAAGCATCTACCAGTCTCATTTTTTTTTTACAAAAACTGCTGGTAATATGCTGCCTTGATAAATGACTTGTCAGATGGACCGATGTTGTAGCGACTCAGTCTTATCTCACCGCAAAGGTACGGAACTATACCGGGTCGCGGATTAAGAGAAGAAGAAATAGGGGAACCCAGAAATGGTTCGAGGATCTGAGTGAGGAAATGACTATGACAATTGCCATTGGAAAATCTTCCAAAGAGCCGAAAGATTTATTTGATAGTATGGACGACTGGCTCAGGAGAGATCGTTTTGTCTTCGTGGGTTGGTCTGGCTTGCTACTGTTTCCTACCGCTTATTTTGCTTTGGGCGGCTGGTTCACGGGTACAACCTTCGTCACTTCATGGTACACCCACGGATTAGCTAGTTCTTACTTGGAAGGATGCAACTTTCTGACTGCCGCTGTCTCTACTCCTGCTAACAGTTTGGCTCACTCCTTGCTTCTTTTGTGGGGCCCTGAAGCGCAGGGAGATTTCACCCGTTGGTGCCAATTGGGGGGTTTATGGACCTTCGTCGCTCTACACGGCTCTTTTGCTCTAATAGGTTTTATGTTACGCCAATTCGAACTTGCGAGGTCCGTACAATTACGTCCCTACAACGCAATAGCTTTCTCCGCTCCAATTGCAGTTTTTGTCTCCGTATTTTTGGTTTACCCCTTGGGACAATCCGGTTGGTTCTTCGCACCCAGTTTCGGAGTAGCCGCTACCTCCCGATTCATTTCATCTTCTCAAGGTTTTCATAATTGGACTCTGAATCCATTTCATATGATGGGGGTTGCGGGAGTCCTCGGCGCAGCGCTCTTATGCGCCATCCACGGCGCTACAGTTGAAAATACTATATTTGAAGACGGTGATGGAGCAAACACATTCCGTGCGTTCAATCCAACTCAGTCTGAGGAGACTTATTCAATGGTAACTGCGAATCGTTTCTGGTCCCAAATATTCGGCGTTGCTTTCTCCAACAAACGTTGGTTACACTTCTTTATGTTATTCGTGCCAGTGACGGGTTTATGGATGAGTGCTATTGGAGTAGTTGGTCTCGCCCTGAATTTACGTGCGTACGACTTTGTCTCCCAAGAAATTCGCGCAGCAGAAGATCCCGAGTTTGAAACTTTTTATACAAAGAATATCTTACTAAACGAGGGTATCCGTGCCTGGATGGCAGCTCAAGATCAGCCCCATGAAAACCTTGTATTTCCCGAGGAGGTTTTACCCCGTGGAAACGCTCTTTAATGGAACCCTCTCGCTGGGTGGCCGCGATCAGGAAACCACAGGTTTCGCTTGGTGGGCTGGCAACGCCCGACTAATTAACCTGTCTGGTAAATTGCTTGGTGCTCATGTAGCTCACGCTGGCCTGATTGTATTTTGGGCCGGAGCTATGAATTTGTTCGAAGTGGCTCACTTCGTATCAGAGAAGCCAATGTATGAGCAGGGATTAATTTTACTTCCCCATCTGGCCACTTTGGGTTGGGGGGTGGGTCCCGGGGGGGAGGTATCTGACACCTTTCCTTACTTTGTTTCCGGAGTGCTCCATTTGATTTCCTCCGCAGTTTTGGGATTCGGGGGTATATACCATGCTCTGATCGGACCTGAAACTTTGGAGGAATCCTTTCCCTTTTTTGGTTATACTTGGAAAGATAAAAACAAGATGACCACAATTCTCGGTATTCATTTAATACTACTAAGTCTTGGAGCTTTTCTACTAGTTTTCAAAGCACTCTATTTTGGAGGGTTGTACGATACATGGGCACCCGGGGGCGGGGATGTGAGAGAGGTCACAAATCTCACCCTAAGTCCTAGTATTATCTTTGGCTACCTACTGAAATCTCCTTTTGGGGGAGAAGGGTGGATCGCTAGCGTGGATAATCTGGAAGATATAATCGGGGGACATGTATGGCTAGGATCCATTTGTCTCTTCGGTGGAATTTGGCACATATTGACGAAACCGTCTGCCTGGGCTCGTCGAGCTCTCGTATGGTCCGGGGAAGCTTACTTATCCTACAGTTTGGGAGCCCTTTCCATTTTTGGCTTCACTGCCTGCTGTTTCGTCTGGTTCAATAACACAGCATATCCCAGTGAATTTTATGGTCCCACCGGTCCGGAAGCTTCTCAGGCCCAAGCTTTTACTTTTCTTGTGAGGGACCAACGTCTCGGTGCCAACGTAGGTTCTGCCCAGGGACCTACTGGGTTAGGCAAATACCTAATGCGTTCCCCCACGGGAGAAATTATTTTCGGAGGCGAAACCATGCGTTTCTGGGATCTTCGCGCCCCTTGGTTGGAGCCCCTAAGAGGTCCCAACGGTTTAGACCTTGGTAAGTTGAAAAGGGATATCCAACCGTGGCAGGAGCGACGATCCGCGGAGTATATGACTCACGCCCCCCTGGGTTCCCTAAACTCTGTAGGTGGAGTAGCTACTGAGATCAACGCCGTGAACTACGTATCTCCCCGGAGTTGGTTAGCAACCTCCCACTTCGTTCTGGGATTCTTCTTCTTCGTCGGTCATTTATGGCATGCGGGTAGGGCTCGCGCAGCCGCAGCCGGGTTTGAAAAAGGAATTGACCGCGATACTGAACCCGTTCTTTCTATGACACCCCTAAATTAAAATTTGGAAACATATGTTGAGATGATTATGAAAAAGCGGGAATTCCCGCTTCCCTCGATTTGCTAGCAAATCGATAACGATAATAAGTCTACACCTTCGAATCAGTGCCAGACTCATCCATCATCGGGTAATAAAATTCTATCCATCTATAAATAGATGGATAGAATTTTATTACCCGATGATGGATGAAGCCGAAGTATATCCAATGTAAGAATATTATAAAAAGAGAGTCATGAGGTCGTAAGACTAGTAGTAACTGTCGCCCCTTCTGGGCAATATTTCCAATAAAAATAGTAGGAGAGAGAGGGATTCGAACCCTCGATGGTACTTTGTCACCATGCCAGTTTTCAAGACTGGAGCCTTAAACCGCTCGACCATCTCTCCCGGCTAAGCTTATTTTTCACCCGATATTTGGGGGTATCAATCACGTCTTCTCGACACTTTTGAAAATGAATAGGAAGGTGTCCGACATCTACCTATCTACAAATTTTGATAGATATTTTTCTATCAAATTATCTTTATATTGCGAAAGATGCGGAATAGAGATAATTCCGATCGTAGAGTCGTTACAGATAATCATCCCGAATGTCAGAATTCACTAATTATTACTCAACAAGAAACTTGTGAAATTTTAGGCAGGGAAGGGGAGGTATCTTCGCCCCGCCAGCAAAGTAAGTCATGGCGATAAGAGAGTTCCGCCGGATGAGGATTGGATGGTACGAATAATCTATCTCTTATGTGGAAAGAAATCATAATTATGACAATCGCGTTCCAATTGGCTTTATTTGGTTTGATTGCCACCTCATTCCTACTAGTTGTAGGTGTTCCCGTCGCGTTTGCATCCCCCGGCGGATGGTCCGACAACAAAAGTATTGTCTTCTCGGGGGCTTCGTTATGGATTGGACCAGTTTTTCCGGTAGGTATACCCAACTCTTTCATTTCTTAAAATTTGTTGTTTTGGTTCCTCCTCTCGTAATTCACCGTTACGGGTGGAGACACCAATTCGAGTGAATTTTCATCCCTAAAATGAAGAGGCTGCAGCTACAACGGCGAAGCTAACTTCAACTCATGAGTGAGTAAATAAATTGGGACTTCAATAAATTTATTTTCTTTTTTCACATATAAACTATAAACTAGATATGTACGCAACTTCTCAAGGTAAGAAGAAGAACTCATTACAGCGTTAAAATGAAGTAACAGATTATGCGGATATAGTTGAATGGTAAAATGTCTCCTTGCCAAGGAGATGGCGCGGGTTCGATTCCCGCTATCCGCCTGTATTATGTAATACAAGTAGGTTGTGTCATACATATATAGAAATAGGCCTGAAAATTTTTAGGAAATTGTTTAATTCTTTTAATTGAGAAGAGAAGCAAGTAGTAAAAAAAAACGAATAAGGAAATAACTCTCATTTAAACATTAGATATGAAAAACCGATTGGAAGAGAAGGTCAATTCAATTTTCACCATTTCAAAATTTTGAATTTTCCTATTTGTTTAAGTGGACTGAAATATTAAGATGAGTTAATTTCGTCGAAGTAGCTCTTTCGTTAGCAAATGTCTGTCGTAGTTGATATGCGGGTGGGGGCGGCTCAGTAGGGCCAGCCACTTGCTAATTTTCCCGATGGATAGTATACTTAACCACTAGTAGAAGTGCTAAACGTGGACACCATACCTGTAGATGGGCTATTTAACATCAAACTGACTAAATTAGATCGGTGTCTTGCTATGCCTCCGGATCGACGTTGTTTACTAGCAGCTACCGAAGCAGCTACCGGGGGGCGATATAGTCAAGCGGTAAGACGTAGGACTGCAAATCCTTAATTCCCCAGTTCGAATCTGGGTGTCGCCTAGCAACAAGATCTCTTCGTATATGAGAACGAAGAGTTGGATCTATCTAGTTTATCTGGATTTATTAATTTAGATAGTTTCACCGGGGATTGTTTGTTGCGCCCAAATCGGATACAGGTTGAGGTGCTCTATAGCCTGTTATAGCCTATCACATTTCTTGTGTCTCGACACGTCACGCATAAACAATCCCAATGCAGTATATCATTAATTGGTAACCGAAAAGCCCGAAATTTCAAAGTCCTTGAAAAGGAAAACGTAAACCGGTACCATTGAAAAAGAAGCATTTCCGCAAACAGAGTCTCTTTTGTTATTGGCGTATCCTATTGCGTCTGCTCCTCGCCGGCAACGCGCTTCAAGCTTCTTCGAGCTTTGTATTGTATTCTATTTGGACTTACAAATAATTAATAATTAGTGGAAATCGATCGAGTAAATAGATAGGAATTACAACTACGGACTTAGCTACTACAGCTTGGGCTGCCCCGACGGTGACTTTTACATTTTCTCCTTCACTTGTAGTTCGGGGAAGAAGCGGGTTGTAACGGGTTGACGGGGTCTGGCCCTTAGTAGTCTAATTCGGGAGAGACGCGGCGTCGCGGCGAGGACGCCAATTTGTGCTTCCCCCATCCCAAATTTTGTTTTTGGGAGAAGAAAGCGCGGCCGCGGACAGGGGACATCGGTTGATTTTGCTAATAACCCAACGTATCTGGCCTCTGATGTTGTTGCCCCCTCGATTTACGCCATTGGTGATAATTCAGACCCTAAGGGGGGGGGGCAACCGACCGATTTTCGCATTGATATTAACGCTGATTCTTCCCACGAGGCGATGCTGATCTGGCTATTTATTGTATTTATTACGTATTTATTACCAGGTAGCCTAGTTACGGGTCCTTCTCCGCAGCCGGCAGCCAGATCCACCGTACCATAACTCGGCAGCTAATACAAAACCCCTCCCTCCCAACTCTAGTAACGAAATGGCGGAGGTACTCCCTGATAGGCTGCCCCTAGAGACGGCCTATCTCTCTCATACCCGTGTGTGACTCCGAAAGTCTTCCCGATGTGCCTGGTTAGGTCTCTAACCGCGCCCTTACGGAGCGGAGGTGCTTCCCTCGCACCTACTCCACGACCGGAGGTGCCGGACCGCCCGAGGTCCGCGCTTTGTGATAGCCCTACCTTCCGAGGTTGGGCGTCGGGGCGATACCCCCCCCCCCGACCGACAGGGGGTTTTGTCCAGCCACGCGGTGCCGTGTGCCGCGTGATCGCCTTCCATGCTATTTTTGGGCTACCTCGCGACTGTAACTTAATATAACAATAACAGGCTGCACCTACGGGGGAAAGTTACATGACTAGGTGAAAAGAAAATAAAATTAAAAAAAAACAATTGGCAGGTCAGTTATTTAAGGGGACTGACGGGCACAGCCTCCGGGGTCGTTTGAATCATCTCCACGCGGAAGCGTCCCTTTTTTCCCCTTCCCGGGGTTGCGATGCAGCCTTTCCTACTGGATTTATTTATTTATATCTATCTTGCCCTCGCCTGTGGCGTAGTCATTGCTACCCATTAAGTTTATAAATTTCTTGACATTAGGTCGGGGAGAAGATTACCCAACTATTTTAGTTTTAGTTAAACCAATAATTTTTACCTGTTTATTTTCCATTCAATGTACCGTAGTTTGATGGATACATCGCAGGCATAAATACACAGATATTTATATGATATACATATAGATATAGATCTATCTCTTAGATATATATATATATTTTCCTTCGTTTTGCTTCAGAAGTTGAAGTGACAATTTGGATTAATTTAGTAATTGGATTAATTTAGTAATTGGATTAATTTAGTAATTGGATTAATTTAGTAATTTGATAGACTGACTTTTTTGCTACTACCGGGGAGAAACTACCCCGATTGTTGCTACCCCATTCCTTGGTTAATTCAAACTTTCATTGTCCTTTCATTGTTCTTTCATTGTTTTGTCTGATGTGACGAATGTGCCCGGAATGAAAAGCAGGGAATGAATACAAACCCGTCCCACACTTGGGCATATACTTCCGTCTCGGATACCTCCTCACTTCGTTTGGTTTGTTTAGGTTGAATCATCCCCTGCGAAGAAGTATATCAAGAGGTATATTCAAATGCTCCAACCAAATACATAATAAATATTAGTCATTGGGGAAAAACGAGATTTGCAAGAAGTAGGAGTAATTCTATGAGAAATAAAAATTGATAGATCACTCTTTTGATCTATCAATTTTGGGCAATTCCATTCGGGAATGATGCGTGATACGCCAGAAGAAGAGGCAGTATAGAAACGCATAGATTCTGACTGACGGGAAGAAACTAATCAAGAAAGGTCGCTAAGTTGGGGGTACGTTGCTACCAACAACTGGCTGGTGCAAAATTAATTGTTGCACGGAACGAGAGTAACAGCTTAATCACTCGATTTTACGAATGAGGAGTAAACGGTGCCCCCTTCTTTTCCTCCTCTTAGTTGCTCTTGATTACGAAAATTTATTAACCAATCGGTAACCAACTTATTTACCGATTATTAGTTATTCTGTGCAGCTGTTTGAATGTAAAGAATAAGTAAAAAAGCTGTCGGGATCAGAATAAAAAGTGCGGTGGCTACAAATGCGACAATATTTACTTCCATATCGGTAGTTCAAATCATCAATTGATAAATAGCTCGAGCGGTTTCACTGGAAAAAACTCTCGGACTTTATTGTGAATCATCTATTTTTAATTTAGTCGGGTCGACCGAATCTTCATCCTTGGTTAATCAAGTAAAAGAAATCGAAGTTGAATCTTCGATATCGATTACATAGTATATCACGAAATGAAATCTCGAGAATACCTATTATTTTCTATCGCGAAATATCAGCTTCCTCTAGCCGCCTCCGCTTCGGATTAATTGATTAATCGTCAGAATTAAGTTACGGTATATAAATGATAGAGAAACGGTATATAAATAATAGAAGAAGAATTTGCTCGAGTGATTGTGATTAGTTCTACCCCAACTTAGACTGCTTCGTAAATTTATTCTTTCATTATCTCCTTGTTAATTCTTTTAGATTGACAGTTTACAGGTAATGAGATTACCTTCTTAAGAGGTAATCGGGCCCCCATCGTCTAGAGGCCTAGGACGCCTCCCTTTCACGGAGGCGACGGGGATTCGAATTCCCCTGGGGGTATTAGTCTCCAACTTATGGGTCGATGCCCGAGTGGTTAATGGGGACGGACTGTAAATCCGCCGGCGACGCCTACGCTGGTTCGAATCCAGCTCGACCCAAGTCCGAGGATAGAAATTGAACTGTAAACTAGCACATCTCGTTGGAGTCCATCGGGATTGACGGGTCTCGAACCCGCAACTTCCGTCTTGACAGGGCGGTGCTCTAACCAATTGAACTACAATCCCAATAATTAGTTTAATTGGAGTTTATGTAGTAATTGCCTCAGAGTCAACGATGAGTCAGCAATCTCTTTTCATTTATCTCAGTAAATAGCTTCTTTTTGCAGATTTGAACTATTAAATGGTTAGCGATATCGAAATTGCTATCGATGGGAGGGATAACCACCATATCTTTTTCAAGCTTTCTCTAGTAGTCAAAAATTCCGATGTGATATAATTACTAAAACTGCTTCACCGCCACGTATTCTCCGGTTTCTTCTTTCCTTATTGATCAGTATCCAATTTTTAGATACGTAGGTATTCCGACCAATTCTGGTAAAAAAAGGATTCATTTAATAGGGATTCATCTACTAAGGATTCATTTAATTAGGTCTATCAAAAGCTCATTGAAATGATTGAATTTGTGGTATAAAAAATTTTTGGTAAGCATAGAGCATCACCTCTTCCACACCTTCTTGTTTATTTGTTCACATGACTTTTTAACTTTTCAAAACGATTAGAAAAAGAAGACATAGAATAGATCGGTTGCCTATTTTTCTGAGGTTTGGGATGCAATATTTCACACATAAAGAAATGAAAATACGGAAACCTAGTCAATATACTTTGACTAGAGGATGAGTCTCAATTTATCACTTTATTAGGAGAGGATGGAAACATGCCTGTATTACCAGACTTTGCACAAATTCAACTTGAAGGATTTAATCGATTTGTTCATGAAAGATTGCTTGAAGAACTTGAAAATTTTCCGAAAATTGAAGACACAGATAAGGAAGTCGAATTCTGATCTATTAGTGGACAGTACCAATTGACACAACCTTCAGTCGAAGGAAGAGATGCTGCGTATCAATGCATCACATACTCATCCGATTCATATGTACCAGCTTAATTGATTCGTGACGAAGATGGAGTAGTACAAGAAGAAGACGTGCGACTTGGATCTATTCCTTGGATGAATTCTGAGGGTACGTTTATTATCAATGGAATTGCCAGAGTTTCAGTCAATCAAATATTAAGAAGTCCCGGTATTTACTACAACCGAGAATCGGATCAAAAAGGAATTTCCACATATACTAGCACTGCAACTTCGGATTGGGGAGGGAGATTCAAACCAGAAATCGATAGGAAAGATAAAATTTGGGTTCGTATTAGCAAGAAAAAGAAAATATCCCTCTTGATCTTATTAGTAGCTATGGGATTAGGTGAAAAAGATATCTTGCAAAATGTTCGCTACCCAAAAATTTTTTCAAATATGTTGAAAAAACAGGGGGGGGGCCTCAAATCGTCGGAGGATGCTACAGCAGAACTTTACAAACACCTATACTCCGCCGCAGATGCGGATATCTCATTTTCGGAATCTATATTTAAGGAATTATAGAAGAGGTTTTCTCAGCATAGATGTGAGTTAGGGCGGATTGGTCGACGAAACCTAAATATCAAACTAACTCTTGATGTACCTGAAATGGAACATTTCTTACTACCTCAAGACGTATTAGCAGCCGCAGATCACTCAATAGAAATAAGTTACGGAATGGGTAACCTCGATGACATAGATCACCTGAAAAATCGACGTGTTCGGTCTGTAGCGGATTCGCTTCAGGAACAATTGAAATTGTCTCTAAACCGTCTGGAGAATTCAATTCGGCAAAATATATCTAGGGCTGCTAGGCGCAAACGCGCGATAACGCCCCGGGGATTAGTGACGCCTGCGCCAGTAATAGCAACTTCCAAAGAGTTTTTCGTATCGCACCCCCTGTCACAATTTTTAGACCAAATCAACCCATTATCGGAAATGGTTCATAAACGAAGATTAAGCTCTGTAGGGCCTGGGGGGTTGACGCGGCGAACTGCCAGTTTTCAAGCTAGAGATATTCATTTTAGCCATTATGGACGTATCTGCCCAATCGAAACATCGGAAGGCATGAATGCCGGTCTTATTTCGTCACTAGCTATTCAGGCAGAAGTTAACAATTCCGGATCTTTGCAAAGCCCGTACCTTAAAATTTCGGAATCATCCGAAAAGGAGCGGTTAATTGATTTATCCCCTGCTGAAGATGATTACTGCCGAATAGCAATTGAAAATTCATTGATATCTCAATGGAGAACTGGGGAGGAGGAACCCATACCGGTTCGATATCAGCAAGAATTTCTCAGTGTCCTTTGGGAACAAGTCGATTTCCGAAGCATTCATCCCTTACATTATTTTTCCGTGGGAGCTTCTCTTATTCCATTCATTGAGCATAATGACGCGAATTGCGCCTTGACGGGTTCTACCATGCAACGCCAGGCGGTTCCACTAATTAATCCCGAAAGATGCTTTGTAGGGACTGGGTCAGAAAGTTAAGTAGCTTCAGATTCGGGAAGTGTAGTTGTATCTGAACGAGAAGGATAAATCGGATATATTGATGGCAATAGAATTGAACTATTATCAATCGATGAAGTGCCGGGCAATGATGTAGTTTTACGTATTACAAATAATAAATTAAGGATATATGAACGTTCCAATAGCAATACCTGTATAAACCAGAAGTCTGCGGCTTTGGTGGGGGAATTACCGAAACGCGGAGAAGTGATCGCAGATGGGGCAGCAACCGCTAGGGGGGAATCAGCTCCAGGTCGAAATATTTTAGTAGCCTACATGCCATGGGAAGGATACAACTTCGAAGATGCCGTGTTGATTAGCGAACGCCTAATATACGAAGACATCTCCACATCTTTTCATATTGAAAGACACGAAGTTGAAGTCCGCATAACAAATCAGGGTGCTGAGAGGGTTACCAAGCAAATCCCTCAATTGGATAGTCATATACTTCGACACCTAGACGATAACGGGCTCGTAGAATCGGGATCTTGGGTAGAGGCCGGAGATGCCTTGGTAGGTAAGTTGACGCCCCAAGAGGGGGCAGATTCGTCACGTGCTCCAGAAGGGAGATCGTTACAAGCCATTTCCGGTATACAACTAGTTAACGCAAGAGAAAGCTGTCTGAAAGTTCCGGTTGGTGGAAGAGGTCGAGTCACTGACGCCAGGTGGGTCTATCCCGAAGACGATACCTCAAACGATTCGGAAGTTATTCATATTTATATATTGTAAAAACGTAAGATACAGGTAGGTGATAAGATAGCTGGTAGACATGGAAATAAAGGTATTGCGTCGAAAATATTACCTAGAAAAGATATGCCTTATTTGCAAGATGGTACACCAGTCGATATGATATTAAGTCCTTTAGGAGTACCTTCATGAATGAATGTAGGACAGATTTTCGAATGCCTACTTGGGTTAGCCGGGGAGTTTCCAGAAACTCATTACCGTATAGTACCTTTTGATGAAAGATACGAGCGGGAAGCTTCCAGAAAACTAGTACTTTCAGAACCTCGTAGAGCGAGTGCGAGTACTCACAATCCGTGGTTATTTGAACCCGATCACCCTGGAAAAAGTCGATTGATCGATGGACGAACGGGAGATCCCTTCTCGCAACCTATTACAACAGGAAAGGCCTATATGATGAAATTAATTCATCAGGTCGACGATAAAATTCATGCGCGATCCAGCGGACCTTATGCGCTTGTTACGCAGCAGCCTCTCAAGGGAAGATCCAGACGAGGAGGGCAGCGGGTTGGAGAAATGGAAGTCTGGGCTTCGGAGGGTTTTGGCGTGTCCTACACATCGCAAGAAATGCTTACAATTAAATCAGATCATATTCAGGCTCGTTACAGTGTACTTAGTGCAATTATGACTGGAAAATCTGTTAATAAACCTAATACCGTTCCGGAGTCTTTCCGGTTGCTAGTTCGAGAGTTACGTCGCATGGGTTTAAATCTGGAACACAATTTTATAATTGAAGAAGATTTGGAGAGGCAGAGCGAAAACATTTGATATCGAATTGAAACTTCTTTCATGAAAAATCAATCAAAACTTTTTCTATTACGATTCATCGAGCTAATTATCAGCAGCTTCAGATTGGATTGGCTTCCCCCGAACAAATTCGTGGTTGGGCTGAGAGGGAGTTACCCAATGGAGACGTCGTCGGGCAAGTCGATTAACCTTACACGTTGCATCACAAAACTCATAAACCAGAGAGAGATGGCTCATTTTGCGAAAGGATACTCGGACCTGTAAGAAGTGGTGTCTGCGCGTGTGGAAACTACCGATCTGTTGATAACGAGGAAGAGTCTTCCAATTTTTGCAAACATTGCGGAGTTGAATTTACCGACTCCCGGGTTCGAAGATATCGAATGGGATATATCAAACTTGCGTGTTCAGTAACCCATGTATGGTTCTTAAAGCGAATTCCTAGTTATATTGCAAATCCACTCGCCAAACCTCTTAAAGAACCAGAAAGCCTAGTATATTGCGATGTGTGACTCGATTGTATGTGTTGATCATTACAGATTGGTTGTAAGCTGTCACCCCATGTAAAAGTGGGAGGCCTCTAGCCGACATGTCTCTCGCATCGATCGAGGATTGTTGTCTAACTCGGTAGAAAAACAACCGCATATGAGAAGGGGACCCCCTCCATGGTTAATTCTTATCAAAAAATCCAACGATTGGGCTTCGTAATAACTACTTCTACTTCAGTTGATGGAACAAAATTCAAGTGTCTCTCAACCCTTTGGTTTTCTTTTCTTAAGAAAAGAACTTTCTAAATTATTATGATATGGTTGTGAAAATCTAATCATCGCATCGATTTTTCTATTCGATTGAATTAGTAGCCGTCGAAGTGGAGTGGAAACCCAAAGAGGGGTGTGATCACATTGGGGACAAGGAAAATACCTCCAGCCTACGACTAAACTAAAAGAGAAATATGGAGGGGAAAAGCTACTTATCCTTCGGCAGATAGCTCAATAGGAGGGGTAGGAGGTCCAAGACTACTCGAGAAAAACAAGTTAAAACCCGAGCAATGAGCAACTACTTTATCTTTGATGAGACGATTTTACCACGTCTCAAACCGAAAACGTCAAATTGAAACAATTTGACGTTTAGTTATTTGAGCCGGATGAGGGGAAACACTCATGTCCGCTTCTAAGGGGGGAGGGGGGGTCACCCCACCTATCCCAATCTTTTTCTTGCTAGGCCCGTGGCCGAAAGGCCCAACCTATTAAGATTGCGAGGTCTGTTTAATTACGAAGACCGATCCTGGAGAAACATGCTTCCCGCTTTTTTCTCCACCCGAAATTATGAGACGCTTCAGGGGAACGAAATTGCCACCGGAGGGGATGCGGTCAAAAAAGGATTAACTAGTTTGGACCTGCAAAGTGTTATAGATCGTGCATATTTGGAGTGGCAAGCGCCAGCAAAACAAAAGCCTGTTGAGAATGAATGGGAAGATCGAACAATTCAAAGGAGGAAAGATCTTCCGGTCAGACGGATGAAACTAGCCAAAAATTTTCTACGGACGAACCTAAAACCAGAATGGATGGTTTTAGATCTTTTGCCAGTTCTTCCACCTGAATTGAGACCAATAGTTGAATCGTATGAAGGTGAATTAGTTACTTCCGACCTTAATGAGCTTTACAGAAAGGTAATTCATCGAAATAATACCCTCGTTGAATTCTTATCGGGCAGTGAATTCACGCCGGAGGGGTTAATTGTTTGTCAGAAAAGACTTATTCAAGAAGCTGTGGACGCTCTCATTGATAATGGCATACGTGGGCAACCAATGAGGGATATTACTAATAGACCCTACAAGTCATTTTCAGAGGTTATTGAGGGTAAAGAAGGACGATTCCGCGAGAATTTGCTCGGAAAACGGGTCGACTACTCAGGTCGCTCTGTCATTGTCGTAGGCCCATCTCTTTCGCTGCATCAATGTGGATTACCCCGAGAAATGTCAATTGAACCTTTTCAAGTATTTGTAATTCGTAACTTGATTGGATGACATCTCGCTTGTAATCTGAGAGCGGCTAAGAGTATGATACGAAAAGGAGATCCCGTCATATGGGAAGTTCTCAGGGAAGTTATGCGGGGTCACCCGATACTCCTGAATCGGGCACCTACTTTGCATAGGCTAGGTATACAAGCATTTCAGCCCATCTTAATAGAAGGACGTGCCATTCGTTTGCATCCATTGGTTCGTGGGGGGTTTAACGCAGATCTCGACGGAGATCAGATGGCTGTTCATGTGCCCCTATCTCTAGAAGCTCAGATTGAAGCTCGTCTTCTGATGTTTTCGCATATAAATTTGTTATCCCCCGCTACGGGCGATTCTGTATCTGTCCCGAGCCAAGACATGCTTCTCGGTCTTTACGTATTAACAATGGAGAATAAGCAAGGAATTTATGGAAGCAGACGACATTCCGTTTTCGTGGGAGGAGATGACGTCTACCCCGCCAGAATACCCAGTTTCGGCAGTTACTACGACATACTCAGGGCTAAGGAATCAAATCAAATTGATTTATGTAGTTTTTTATGGCTTCGACGGGAAATTAATTTGGAAATGATTAGTTCGAAAATTCGTGAATTACCTATTGAATCTCAATATGAATCCTTAGGAACCTCTCTTCATCCCTATGATAATTATCAGATTAGGAAGTGCAGGAGGGGGTATATTTCAAGTATACATGTACTTACCACGGCTGGTCGTGTTTTGCTTAATCAACAATTAAAAGAAGCGATACAAGGTGTATCGAAGGCTTCTTCGTGTGCTACTTTGTCCGCACCGGATATGGTGACACAAGGCAAAATCCCCACTTCTAACTACTAACTACAATTAAAAATTTATTAAATATGAATAAATATATTCATTTACATTTAATAAATTTTTAATTAATCATTTAGATTCAAATTAGTTATTACTAAATATCGCAAGATAAGAAGATATATAAGTTGAGGTTTCTATCATGACGGATCAAACTGAATTACCGTTCTGCAACAAAACAATGGATAGACTTGCAATGAGGCGACTCATCAGCAAGTTAGTCGTTTGTTTTGGAATTGCATCTACAACAAATATTTCAGATCAAGTTAAGATTTCGGGTTTTCAACAAGCTACAAAAGCATCTGTCTCACTGGGCATCGACGACCTCCTAGCAGTACCATCTAGAGGATGGCTTGTACAAGACGCTGAGAAATAAAGCCACGTGTCGGAACGGCATTATCACTACGGCAGTCTGCATGCCGTGGAGAAGTTACGCCAATCAATTGAAGCCTGGTATGCTACAAGCGAATGTTCAAAACGGGAAATGAATCCAAGTTTCAGAATGATCGATCCCTCAAATCCGGTCCACATGATGTCGTTTTCTGGGGCCCGGGGAAGTGTATCCCAAGTCCATCAGTTGCTTGGCATGAGAGGTTTGATGTCGGATCCCCGGGGACAAGTAATTGATCTACCCATCCGAAGAAACCTTCGCGAAGGCCTATCTTTGACGGAATATATTATTTCCTGCTATGGTGCCCGCAAAGGCGTTGTAGATACCGCCGTTCGAACTTCCGATGCCGGATACCTAACACGCAGACTCGTCGAAGTGGTTCAACACATCGCTGTACGCAAAAAGGATTGTGAAACTACCAAAAGTATTGCTTCGCCTAATATCATCGAAGAGAAAGGAAAATCCGTTGGAGCAATATCATATCAAAAATTGGTTGGACGTGTGCTGGCAGATAATGTCTACCGAGATGTCAGATGTATTGCTACCCGTAATCAAGATATCAGTGATGGACTGGCTAGTAACTCAGTAGTATCGGCGCAGCCAATACATGTAAGATCTCCTTTGACACGTAAAAGCATTTTCCGGATTTGTCAGTTGTGTTATGGTTGGAGTCTCGCCCAGTACGATTTAGTAGAGTTGGGGGAAGCTGTTGGTATCACCGCAGGGCAATCCATTGGAGAACCGGGAACTCAATTAACATCAAGAACTTTTCATACAGGTGGGGTATTTACAGGCGATATCGCAGAATACATACGAATTCCGTTTAATGGGCTTATCAATTCCGATGTGAGGCTGGTTTACCCCACACGTACGCGACACGGGCATCCTGCCTGGATGTGTCGAAATGATCTATGTGTTGTTCTTACACGTTGTGGCGATACACATAATTTTGCCGTTCCAGCTCGAAGTCTACTTATGATTCGAAACGGTCAGTATGTTGAGGCGCGGCAAATCATCGCGGAAGTACGAGCCAAAGAATTTCCTCTCAAAGAGCGTATCCAAAAAGCTATCTATCCAAATCTGAAGGGGGAAATTCACTGGAATAAATTTGTGTGGCATGTACGCGATTACATAGGCAATCCCATTCGTGTCGTACGCGAAGCGGGCCATATCCGGATTCTTTCAGGAACTTCTAGCGAATCCAACGAAAGCTATTTGTTCTATAAAGATCAGGATAGAGTCGGCGTCAAACTCAACTCTATCGAAAGGAGGTGTGATTCTTCCGAAATAATTGGTGAAAAGAAAATTGATGCCGCCAGCATGGAAGGTTTGCAAAGAAGTATCCAAATATTTGGAGTCGATCCAATTCGAGAATTTGGAATCGATCCAAAATATTTCTTAAGTTGGTCGAAACTTCCAATATCTAATTATATCTTATCTAATATCAAAGTGGAGCGGTCCGAAAAAACTGAATTCGTTTCTCTGTTGTTTGAAAGACAACAAGGAAATCTTAACGAACCATGTTTTATAAATATTGAGGTTCAATTAAGCAGCATATTGGGTGGGGGTGATATCCTCGCCATCTATGACAAATTTGGCTATCAAGTTGGTATTTCGGGGATTCTAAGATATGGCACCGTAAAAGTTGAACCTATCGATAAGAAGATATTTGATTTCGACAGTAAGGCGGAAAAGACGACTTCCAGCTCGTGGTATAGAGTAGTCGGGGGAGGCAATTCCTTTCTAATTTTCGAGGAGTCTTGTACTACATATGAACCCCCATTATCTATTTTGGTAACAAACAATACTATTGCAGAAGAAGGCGAACAAATAGCTGATACTACTACTAGTAAAACACGTGGATTAATCCGAATTGAAAAGACATTAACAAATAGTATTATGGCGGAGAGGGTATTACCCGGATATATTCACAATTCGGAAGGCACAACTAATATATCTAGGCAAAACATTGATATGATAGAGCCAGGTACTTTGATTCCCAATGGAAACGAAGCCGGGGATTGGGTTTACCTCGAAGCGGTTACACCTTACAGGAGGAGAGAGATTTCCGTCCCGGTAAGACCAGTTGTCAAATACGAAGTCTCTAGCGATTCTTCGGTGCAAGGAGCTTTCCGCCTCGACAAGCCGAAAACGCAAAGACGTACGAAAGCTAGAATTTTTCAATGTATCTCCCATAGAAATGGCGAAAGAATCAAAATAATTAGTCACACGACTAATCAATTAGTTAGAACTTTTTTAGTGTCTGACCGGCGAAGACACTTCGACGAGACCTCTTCTGCGAGAAGTAACTATTTATCTCTAACCACTGTGGGAATCAGCAATCTCCTCAGTACTTTCATTCAGGTTAATTTGGTGACGTTTTCCCCTGCAAGAAGGTTTGGAGTCAGTCAGATCTCCCAAAAATTGGTGTCTGTCGACAAGCCCTCTTTTGCTCGAGTCAATCTATCCGACGACGGGAACGATTTAGCTCCCAAACATCGAAGCATTACTATTCATTCGGCGTCAGAGCGTGGTGCGTCTTTCGTAACTTTGTCACCGTTTGATTTTCATCGCAACAATTTTTTTGCTGATTCAAACAATAGTAACTATGGAAGGAGGGTTGGTAATTATCTTTACCGCCCAGAATCAGGTATAGTCAACTCAGCCAGGAGTCTGGAAAGTGTTTCATCCACCTTCAAATGTGAATCTTTTTCAGAAAAATATCCAAATCTAAATATTGAAGATAAGCTGGTTAAATTCGATAGATCGAAATTAACTTGTTGTCAATTACATTTTGAAGAGGTAGGTCTATTGGGGACTTCGCATGCTATTTCCCACTTGCCATACCCCCCCCATTTGGCACTGAATAGCAAAGCTTCCTTTTTTGGAAGTTACTTTCTCAATTATTTGACAGATACGTATGCGACCGATACGTATGCGACAGATACGTCGGGACATCGACATAGGTATCTAATTGATGAGAACAGATTAACATTAAGATGTGCCATAAATCCTTCTTTATATAGATTTTTATTGGAAAAGCCAATTCATCCGCCACCAAAATTTCTTAGTTGTAGAATCTTTTCAATTAATCTAGGACTACTAATCAGTAGAAATCGACTCTTCCGTAGAGGTAGTTTATTTTTCCAGTCTGGTCAGGTCGTAGCCATTTATCGGGATTACTTATTAGTCAGAGCTGGTAAAACCCTGTTGGCGACCCGGGGAGCAGTTCCCTACAAAATGTCTGGAGACATCATCGGGGAGGGAGATACGTCAATAAAATTACCGTATGATAGGTTGAAATCCGGAGACATCACGCAGGGTCTTCCAAAGGTTGAGCAACTGCTAGAATCTCGTTCCGTTGCTTCTATTTCAGTAAGAATCGAATATCTTTCTAGAAGATGGAATCGGGGTATTACAAGATTGATGGGGAACCTATGGAGCCACTTTCTAAGTACTGGGACAAGTATGGAATACTGCCAACTGATCTTAATTAACGAAATTAGAGAAGTTTACGAATCTCAAGGAGTAAAAATATCCGATAAACATCTAGAAATTATTATTCGGCAGCTGACATCAAGAGTCGTAGCATCGGAAGATAGGATAACCAACGTATTCTCTCCCGGGGAGCTTGTGGAGCTATCACAGGCGGAACGGATGAATCGTGTATTGAAGAAACCAATTTTCTATGAACCCATTATACTGGGAATGACAAAAGCATCCCTTAATACTTCTAGCTTTTTATCAGAGGCGAGTCTTCAAGAAACTACGCGAGTATTGGCTAAAGCTGCTCTCCGTGGTCGAATTGACCGGTTAAAAGGATTAAAAGAAAACGTTATTCTTGGCGACTCCGTCCCTGTCGGAACAGGTAGTCCAGAAATCGTTTGCCAACTAGAAGTGAATAGGCAAAAAGGTTTTCACCTGGAAATAAACAGGAATAGCAATAACCCAACCTGGGAAATAAAATATGACTTATGCGATTACCGTAAGCAGCAAAATGTCGGCCCCAATCTATTTACCCATACGGGATTGAGTTGATTCTTACCTCCTACTAATCTTGAAATGAGATAGGGAGTGATTCTTCCTTATCCCCCTGATACCAAATGACGTTTTTGCGCGTTTCAACTGACGAAATTGATCATTAGATTGTAATAATGTATCAAATTTAGTTAAAATGAAACGAATTTACAGCTTTTTACACCTGAGGGGAAGATGCAACAGAGAAATCGGAATATCAATTTGGAAGGAATGATGGCAGCAGGGATTCACTTCGGCCACCAAACCCAGAAATGGAATCCCAGAATGTCACCTTATATATTTACAGAGCGGAAGGGTGTTCATATTCTCGATCTAACTCAGACTGCTCGTTTTTTATCTGAAGCCTGTGATCTGGTATTTGATGCAGCAGCGGAGGGAAAGGAATTTTCAACGGTTGGTACGAAACATCAGGTAGCTGATTTGGTAGCATCAGCCGCAACGAGATCTCAATGTCACTATGTAAATGAAAAATGGTTAGGCGGTACGTCGACAAATTGGTCCACCACAGAAATGCGTCTTCGTAGGTTTCAATATCTACAAGACGTAGAAGATACGGGGGATTTCGACCGACTTCCGAAGCAAGAGGCGGCGATTTTGAGAGGATAACTACTTAAACTGAAAAGGTGTCTAGGTGGCATTCAATATATGGCAGACTTACCCGATATTGTGACAATTACTGATCAGCACGAATAATCTGTTGCTCCTAGGGAATGTATTATTTCAGGCATTCCCACAATCTGTGTTGTTGATACAGATTGTGATCCGGATCTTGTGAATATCCCAATCCCCGGCAATGACGACGCGCGACCCTCAATCCGATGGATATTGGATAAACCAGCATTAGCCATTTGTGAAGGTCGCTTAAACTCAAAGTTATCTGAGATAAATTAGCAAAAGACAAGGATAATAACTGCTTCAACAATTTGTGATGAAATAGGAAGAAAAGTTTGCATCGTACTTAGCTTAAGGATACTGTCCAATTTAAACAGAAACTAAATTGCCTCCGTTTTTTTAGAAAGAGAAAAGAAACTAATTTGTAGCGATTACCTTAAATATTTTAGATAAATTTCCCCATTGAGAGGGGGGTGTTACGAACATCGAGCAACTGCGAATTTACGAGATGGATGATCTGTATCAAGTATCAAGTGTAGAAGTAGGCTAACACTCCCATTGGCAAATAGGAGATTTCCAAGTTCACGCACAAGTTCTTCTAACTTCCCGGGTCGTCGTCGCATTGTTGTTGGCTTTACCTCTTATAGGTACCAGGAATCTGCAAACCATACCGACTGGCAGCCAGAATTTTATCGAGTATGTTCTTGAATTTATTAGGGATTTAACTAGGACCCAGATGGGGGAGGAGGAATACCGCCCCTGGATTCCTTTTATCGGAACGATGTTTCCATCTATTTTTGCTTCCAACTGGTCTGGTGCTTTGTTTCCTTGGCGAATCATTCAGTTACCTCATGGAGAGTTGGCTGCACCTACCAATGATATCAATACTACTGTCGCGTCAGCCTTGCCTACATCAGTAGCACATTCTTATGCGGGTTTACACAAGAGAGGTTTCAGCTATTTCGGTAAGTATATCCAGCCAACTCCGGTACTACTACCTATTAATATTTTGGAAGATTTTACCAAACCCCTATCACTTAGTTTTCGGCTGTTTGGAAATATTTTGGCTGACGAGTTGGTAGTAGCTGTTCCCGTCTCCCTAGTACCTTTAGTTGTTCCTGTACCCATGATGCCTTTAGGGTTATTTACAAGTGCCATACAAGCTCTGATTTTTGCTACTTCAGCTGCGGCTTATATTGGGGAATCCATGGAGGGCCACCACTAATTTACCTGGAATAAGTTATTACAAGAGACTATGAGAATTACAAAATAATTTATTTGAGAACCATTCGTTTGGTCGCTGTAGTGGGAAAAAACGTTTCCGTGGTATTATGCTATAGTAGTACGGGACCCTTGTTGTCTTCTCCTCCACCCCGAATAGTAATAAAGAAAAGTAGCGGGGGGGGGGGGGCGGTAATTCCCCCATGGACCTCCAAATTTAAAATGAGCCATTTAATTTAATATTTTAGATGAGGAAGTATAAATTCCCATTACCAAGCTCAAACTAAAGAAGTGAAAGATATATACAAACTATTGAGAAGCAATTTATTTCGTTTTTTTGCTTCTCGTTTGAATTGGTTTATGTCTAAGTTACCCTTATTTCATATCATATCGGATGAATTGATTAGGTGTTACTTCCACTAAAACTAGAGTGAACATGTTTCAGTAGATAATAATTAGTATTACCAAATACTCAAATTTCTCCGATACAATTTTTATTAAATTAGGCAGGAAGTCGCACTGATCGACGTAGGAAGTAGATGCGTCCTTCCCGTATTTCATTATTTTGCCAAATTCAACATTGACGATATGGCATGTTACGTAACATGACTGGTTTTGATTAGACTCATGTAGAATTGATTTCTCGGTTACCGTTTACTAGAAAGTCTTCATTGCAACGAGTCTAGTTAGCATCCAACGAAACAATATTGATTAATGTAAATAAATTAGGAGGAGACTGATATGAACCCATCGATTTCTGCTGCTTCTGTTATTGCTGCTGGGTTAGCTGTAGGCCTTGCCTCAATTGGCCCCGGTGTTGGCCAGGGCACTGCTGCAGGTCAGGCAGTCGAGGGTATTGCGAGACAGCCAGAAGCAGAAGGCAAGATACGAGGTACTTTATCATTGAGTTTGGCTTTCATGGAAGCTTTGACAATTTATGGATTAGTTGTAGCTCCAGCTCCGTTATTTGCAAATCCATTTGTTTAACTTATTAAAAATGGAAAATAGTTTGTTGCACCTACCCTTCCCTCATTAAACTATTTTCGAGTCAGTAGCGAAACGCTAGTTTGGAGGGGGGGGGCCTAGTGGTAGTGGGAAGTCACCGCTACATCTATCCACTCGAGTTCCTGCAGCATTTAGTTGTGACTCTCTCTGTTTCTACTAATTAAGCTAAGAAGTTTTGGCAAATAGGGTAAACCAATAAGTTGCCAAAATTGGCGACTCGGCTAATATTGTCCCTCTCGCGGTTTTCTTTTGATTCTTCGGATTTCGGAGTTTGTGACTTCTTTTCGGGCTGGACCAGAGGTTGTTTAATTCTTGCAAAATCTTCCAGGAGGGAAAGGATTATGGGAAGTGTAAGTGAGATCCCTGCTTCTTCAAGTGATTGGACTCTCGCCGCAAGTATTGGTTTAAACACGAATATTTCAGAGATAAATCTAATTAACTTAATTTTGGTACTAGGTATATTGTTTTACTACGGAAGAGGGGTGTGTGCGAGTCGTATATCCGAGTGGGGTAGCTGTTTCTCTCAGTTGCACCCAAACCAGAAAAAGTGCAAAACCCCGACGAATTCCCTGTAAATAAATGTTATGCAAGAACCGGAGCATTTCGTGTAATCGGTGAAACTTTTGCTTCTGCTAACGGATCACCGGGACTGCCGTCAATATGGTTAAAGCCAAATTGCTTGAAGTCTTGGCAAAATTGGGTTCTCTCTCCCCCGGCGCGTAAGCCAAATCGCGGTTGGAAAGCATTATTTGCCGTATTCGGTATATGACGCCCATATCAGAAATACTTCGATTTGTATCACTTCTCGAAATAGATACCTATCCTAAGTAGATATATAGATAGATGGAGAAATGTCGGAGTTGACTCAGTTCAATCTTCTTCAATTTGCTGAATAGACAACCCATACAAGATGAATACCACTCGGAACAAGCGGCTCTCAGATAATTAGTAATTATCTGGGAGAGTCCTCAATCTTCTTTCCTTTTTAAATGTTTATTATTTCATCTAAGCATAGTCGAGATGAATTTTGTTAGTCAATGGAAAAAAGAAGGGAGGCAAGCCCGCGTGCAGAAACAATGTCTGTTAGATTCTATCAATTTATCGGGAGAAACGGGCAGGAAAGCCGAATGGATCGAAACATCCATGTTCGGTTTGGGAAGAGATCACTAGTCTCCGATTTTCGGAGATCTGTAATCCACTTTCATTGATCAATTTTTTAGAAAATCGTGAAAGAACAATTTTGAATACAATTCAGGATGCAGAAGAACGTCACGAAGAAGCTTCTAACAAACTTCGGAAGGCTCGTATTCGTCTGCAGCAAGCAAAAATTAAAGCGGATGAGATCCGAATTAATGGACTTACCCAAATGGACAGGGAACAGCGGGATCTGGTCGATGCAGCTGACGAAGATTTAAAGGGGTTAGAGGATAGTAAGAATTATGCAATTCGTTTCGAGAAACAACGCGCTATTGAGCAGGTTCGGCGGCAAGTTTCTCGACTAGCGTCTGAAAGGGCTCTGGAAAGCCTAACTAGTCGTCTGGATAATCAACTGCACCTACGAATGGTTGATTATCACATCGGTCTGTTCAGAGCCATAGACAACAAATCTGACTAGTCTTGATTTGGCTACTAGTTTCCATCTACTTAATCTCATCGTGAAAGGGTCCTATTTCTACTTCTCCTTCTTCCAATAATATTTCTTCTTGCAAAAATGGTGATAAATATTCGACCTGACGAAATTAGTAGCATTATTCGCAAGCAAATTGAGGGGTATGTCCCAGAAGTGAAAGTTGTTAACATCGGTACCGTACCTTAAGTCGGAGATGGGATCGCCCGTATTCATGGACTTACCAAAGTAATGGCTGGTGAATCGGTGGAATCTGAGGATGGTACAGCAGGGATTGCTCCGAATCTAGAATCTGATAATGTTGGGGCCGTACCGATGGGTGATGGTTTGACCATACAAGAGGGAAGCTCCGTAAGAGCAACGGGAAAAATTGCTCAAATACCAGTTAGTGACTCATTTTTAGGCCGTGTCGTAAATGCCTTGGCCCAACCTATTGATGGGAGGGGCCAAATCCCAGCTTCCGAGTTTAGGTCGATCGAATCCCCCGCTCCGGGGATTATTTCGAGACGCTCCGTCTACGAACCTTTACAAACAGGTCTTATTGCTATTGATTCCATGATTCCCATTGGTCGTGGTCAACGGGAGTTGATTATTGGTGACAGACAGACCGGTAAAACAGCAGTAGCTACAGATACAATTTCAAATCAGAAAGGTCAAAATGTTATATGTGTTTACGTAGCCATTGGTCAGAAAGCTTCTTCTGTGGCTCAGGTAGTGGACACTTCTCAAGATCGCGGCGCCATGGAATATACGATCGTAGTGTCGGAAACCGCGAACTCCCCAGCTACTCTGCAATACCTCGCTCCTTATACGGGAGCATCTTTGGCCGAATACTTCATGTATCGCAAGCAGCATACCCTGATTATTCATGACGATCTTTCTAAACAAGCTCAAGCTTATCGACAAATGTCTTTACTACTAAGAAGACCGCCTGGGCGAGAAGCATATCCAGGAGATGTTTTTTACCTACATTCCCGTCTTTTAGAAAGAGCGGCTAAGTTAAGTATCCAATTAGGGGAAGGTAGCATGACAGCTTCACCCATTGTTGAGACACAAGCAGGAGATGTCTCAGCTTATATCCCTACCAATGTTATTTCTATCACAGATGGATAAATATTTTCATCAGCAGATCTACTTAATGCTGGGATTCGACCAGCAATAAATGTGGGTATTTCTGTATCTAGAGTGGGCTCCGCAGCCCAAATAAAAGCTATGAAACAAGTGGCCGGCAAGTTGAAATCGGAATTAGCACAATTTGCAGAATTGGAGGCTTTCGCACAATTTGCTTCTGATCTTGATAAGACTACCCAGAATCAGTTAGCCAGGGGCCAGCGATTGCGTGAGTTGCTTAAGCAGTCTCAATCAGCCCCATTATCGGTGGAGGAACAGGTGGCTACCATTTACACCGGAGTCAACGGATATTTAGACGTACCAGAAGTCGAACAAGTCAAACGATTCTTAGTTCAGTTGCGTGAGTATGTAATAACTAGCAAACCTAAATTTGGTGAAATTACTCGTTCTGCAAAAGTATTTACAGAACAAGCGGAGACACTTCTGAAGGAAGCGATTAAGGAGTCAACGGAAATTTTTACGTTGCAAGATAAATAAATAATAAAGTTGCAAGTTCCACTTGGGGGAGGGGTTAAGACAACCCCTGGACTTTATTCGACTGCTTCCGATTCATCTACGTCGACAGAATTGCCTCAGGTACATAAATAATTACGCCCAATAGGATTTGAACCTATACTTAAGGTTTAGAAGACCTCTGTCCTATCCATTAGACGATGGGCGTTTCTTTCTCTCTATCTTTTTGATTAATTATGAATATGCCTCCAGATTAGTTACCAAATCGTGAACAAACAGGAACTTCAGTTTGTTCACGACCCGATTTATGGGTGAAGGGGTTAACTCGACTGGAACTTCGGGATTCGCAGCTTCAACAGCGGGTAGCGGGAATCGAACCCGCATCAGTAGCTTGGAAGGCTAAAGGTTATAGTCGACGGCAACAAATGATTGTGATATCGCTAATCCAGAACCGAACGTGGAAGTTTCCGCCCATTCGGCTCCTTTATGAAAATCAAGGAGGCTAACTAGTACAAAACTGAGATAAAATTCGTCCGCATATATTTATCAAAAAGGAACGCTTGAAAGATGGGTGAACCGCCCCCCCCCCCCGTTTCAAGAGGAGGTGTATATCAAAACTACATTTACGAGTGTCAAGTTTTCTCTCATATTGAAATATATGGGGACTTTTTTCTCCTTTTCTCTCTTTTTCGAGGAGGGGGGAGCCGTCCCAATTTGAGTTATTGGTATTCATAAAATCTATGTCAGTCTTGCTTATGTTTTGTCCATGTAGCATGAATATACTGCTTAGATGATCCTTTAAATAAAAAGAAGGGGGATTAGTTTAGCCAATTCTTTTTTCTTACCTCGTTCTTTATTTTTATTTTCAAAAATCCTTAGGGAAGTATTTCTCACCGAGTCGGAAGCAATTGTTACTGTTTAAATAAATAAGTACCTGACTTGACAATCTTGATAAACCAAGATTAATCCACCTGTAACTTCTGAGCTTGGATTCTTCTCCAAGGTTCAGTGACGATGAAGCAAATATTTTAGATGTCTACCCATAGATTCCTAATTTTCCCTCTTTTTGGGATCGTGCCAAGTATTTAGCATACCAAACTAATCCTGCTTCGTCACCAATAAGTACGACTTCGTACAAGAGTAACAGGAATTGCGCATTTTTCCACACTAATAACTAGTAAAGAAAAGAAGATATACCTTTGTAAAAATAAGCTTCTTGATTTAGTCAAGATTCAATTTGAAAGATCCCTTAACTAGTAAAATCAATTTGAAACGAGTCACACTTTTACCACTAAACTATACCCGCTACGGTACATTTGCATTATACCAACCATTTCTACATCGGCGAGACGTCCTAACCATATTTACCTCTGATTGTGAGGAGCCTCCCTCCCCACCCACTCCTCGTATATATATACATATGTATATATATACGTAATTACCATTTACATGGTTGCATCGCCCGTATTAGAGATTACCCCTTCGGGCTGCCAGTAGTGCAATTACTAATGGTCCCGATGCAACTACCAATGCCAAGATAGCAAGTTGTGCAATTATTTCTAGATTCACTACCCCTCCTTCTATCATTTTTCATAAATCTATCTCGATATTGAGAATTTTTTTCTTTGCTTAATTAAACAGATATATTTATTTAACTCTTTTCTTTCACTTATTTTTCACTTTTATACAAAAGGGGTAGGGGGCAGAAAAAACTCATGGAATCAATTTGATAAAGTGAAATTTCTTTGCTACTTATTAATTTCATGCTCCCACGGAAAACTTTCTAGCTGCGGGATTGGCCATTGTTTCATATTGTCTTTTACTTCAGACTGCGGAAGCAAATTCGCCAATTTTAGCCGGGATGGGGAAATGTCGAACCCCTATTGGGTGGGATTTTCGACTTGTACCCAATAAATTTAGTTACAATTTCTTTTCTATGTAATAAAAAAATTACTTGGAATCAAAATTAATTCCGAATTTGACTCTGGCAAGTAATACACAAGCGAGGTCACCCCCCCCCCTTTCACGCATACCACATTGTAGATGTAGGTTGCAGGTATAGACTTACAACCTAACTCCGTGTTAAAATAGATAAAAAATATGTAAATATATACTTAGTCGCTCGGAGAGATGGCCGAGTGGTCTAAAGCGTCGGATTGCTAATCCGTTGTACAACTCATATGTACCGAGGGTTCGAATCCCTCTCTCTCCTACTATTTTTAGTAAATTGAACTGGTAAATTGAAGAACTGATACTAGCAACAAAACTGAGGCGTTTACTTCTGCCTAATCCCTACGTCCGGGGTTTCGTCCAGGATCATTCGACAAAAATCCGAAAACGAATAGAGAAACGAAGAAGATCACTACTGCATAGACAAATAATTTAAGGGTAAGCATAATAAAATCTCCATCTTTTCTAAGACTAGGTATAAGATAAGGCAAAACAACTTCGTTTGGAATACCCAATTTACATCTACTACTTATATTTGCACGAATATACGGGTGCGATTTTCTCCCCTAATTGGAAAAAAGAACTCGGCTTTCACTAGTCGTTATTAATTTTTATAATTTCTATTTATTTTACCTAGTATTTTGTCTCTTCCTTACTTTTCTATCAAGACTGATACCTGCGCCTGCAGATGCCAGAAACGGGTGAATAAAGTTCTACCTCACCAAAATTAATTTTTCTGCTTGAATTGTAGCGACCCTCGCCTCTTTTCTATTTTTCCAACCTCAACTATTTGATAATTTTATTATTTGTTGAAGAACGAGGCATTCCGTGATTAAGCAACTCCCCAGTACTTAGTTATCGAAAGCTAACAGCGGCTTGCCAAACAAAGGCTAGTAGGAGAAGAAATACTGGTATTACTGGCATTACATCTACAATTGGGTCAAAGATTGCATAAGCTTCGGGTAATTTGGCAAAGGGGGCGCCGCTGAGGTGAATATAATTTTCCAGATAGATATCGTACGAAACTACCATCTTCATTCTCCAGTGATGTAACAGGTAATTTCTATCCGACGTGTTTGTACATCACCTTTCAATCGGTTGACCCGTCGGGTATATATTATTATATGTCCCCTCATTTGACTAAATAGGATTCTTCAAAATAGAAACCTTACCAGGCCGAAGTGATATCTGAATAAACTTCTACTTTAAGTATCCCTTTCCAGTTCATTTTATGAAGTACTAATAGTTTTAAACTAGTTCAATCTCTTTTCCTTGTTATTCTTTTGTAACCGAACAAATAACCGAAAAAGCCGGTTGACAGAAAACTCAAGGTGTGAGATAGTCGTCATACCCACCATTTGTGGGGCGTGGCCAAGCGGTAAGGCAGCGGGTTTTGGTCCCGTCATTCGGAGGTTCGAATCCTTCCGTCCCAGATTCTTCTAAGAAGAAAAGATCTTACACATTTTCATGTAGTCGAAATTGAAGAAATCATAAATCATAAATATTATTTCTACCTCCGATTCGCCACCTACCCCCTCTCTCAATATGTTTGATGTGACAGTTTCCCTCGGGGGATCTCCCAGTTTATATTATGATGATAAGACACATATAGCAATAGATCCCTCTATGATGCGAAACAACAAAATGATACCAAAATTAAATTATGAAATTAGCTTATTGGATGTATGCTGGACCCGCTCACATAGGTACTTTACGAGTAGCGAGTTCCTTTAGGAATGTACATGCTATAATGCATGCCCCTCTGGGAGATGACTACTTCAACGTAATGCGTTCCATGTCGGAGAGGGAGAGGGATTTCACCCCAGTAACTGCTAGTGTAGTGGATCGCCACGTATTAGCACGTGGGTCTCAAGAGAAGGTTATAGACAGCATAAGCCGAAAAGATGAGGAATAACACCCCGACCTAATCGTTTTGACACCTACGTGTACCTCTAGTATTTTACAAGAGGATCTACAAAATTTTGTGGAGCGAGCTTCCTTGTCTTCTGAATCTGATGTAATTCTCGCGGATGTTAATTATCACTGAGTTAATGAGCTTCAAGCGGCGGATAGAACCTTGGAACAAATAATTCGATTTCATCTGGATAGGGCTCGTAGACAAAGTACTTTGGACCGATCTGTAACAATCGCACCTTCAGCAAATATTATAGGAATTTTCACCTCAGGCTTCCATAATCAACATGACTGTCGCGAATTGAAACGTCTACCTGGAGAATCGGGAGTTTCAGTCAATCAAGTAATCCCGGAAGGAGGGTATCTTAAATATTTGAAGGATTTGCCAAGAGCTTGGTTTAATATAATTCCTTACCGCGAAGTAGGCTTGATGACAGCAGCTTCTTTCGAAAAAGAATATGGAATGCCCTACATATCTATAACTCCCATGGGAATTTCAAACACAGCTGATTTTATTAGACAGATTGAAAAGCTTGTGAATGTGTGGGCTTTCGCGCTAACAGAAGAGAGACTTAACTATAAATTATATATTGACAATCAAACTAAATTTGTTTCTCAAGCAGCTTGGTTTTCAAAGTCTATTGATTGTCAAAATTTAGCTGGAAAAGAAGCAGTAATTTTCGGTGATGCGACTCATGCAGCCTCAATTACTAAAATACTCGTTAAAGAAATGGGAATTCGTGTCAGTTGCTCGGGCACGTATTGCAAGCATGATGCGGAACGGTTCAACGAGCAAGTTCAGGGTTTATGCAATGAAGTAATAGTTACGGAAGATCATACCAAAGTCGGAGATACGATAGCCCGTATTGAACCCTCCGCGATATTTGGAACTCAAATGGAGCGTCATATCGGCAAACGTATTGATATTCCGTGCGGGGTCATTTCTTCACCGGTTCATATTCAGAACTTTCCTCTGGGATATCGACCCTTTCTAGGTTACGAAGGAACCAATCAAATAACTGATGTAATCTATAACTCATTTCATCTGGGTATGGAAGACCATTTACCGAATCTTTTCGGAGGGCACGACACTAAGGAAGTAAGCAACAAGTCTTTATCAACAGATAGAAGAGATATTAATCGGACTCCCGAAGCTGAGTCAGAACCAAGTAGAATTCCTGGTTTCGTAAGGGGAAGAACAAGAAAAAACACCGAAATCTTTGCAAAGCAAAGCAATATTTTAGAAATTACAATTGATGTCACGTATGCGGCTAAAGAGAAATCAAGTACTTAATTTGATAAACTGGGTAGATGACAATTCAGAATAAGTTTCAGTCTGCTTAACTTCATTTTGCGTCGTAGAGTTTGTGCCAGAAATTTCAATCCAAGATACCGAGGCAACTAAGTATTTAGCAGGAAATTAATTCTCGGTTTTTAGATATTATGGTGAAACCTCGCTTGAAGCAATATGGTAAGAAGCAACGTGTGACTCGAGTATCGAGATCGTTTTTGCGGAGTCTGGTCTCCGCCGGTTTCACTGAAATGGTGGAGCGTTCCCGTTTCGATATTTGTTAAAAGTAATTACCCGATAAAGCTTGAATCATATCTACCTATTTGAATCTATCTATCTCTTTGGGTAGGGAAATTAGATCCATGGTTATCTACAATAAATGGGACGGTGAAGCCCCATCAGTCCATTATCTTGTATGTTTCTACCGGGGGTTTAAAGCTTGACTTCGGCGGGGTCGATCTAGCATTACTGGGTTCGGATGATTCAACAACCTTACCTCCAATTTACATTGATTAATTTTCAACTTATCTGAAATTGTTTAATTTTCAACAGGTATGAAAAAGAATTAATCGATGAATTTTTTAGGGTCTATGAAGATGGGTTCTGCTGCTACCGACTCTTAATTTGGAAGAGACCTTGGGGTTAGGCCCGAACCTAAGGATCTACTTAAAATAGATCTACGAACGAGGGGATTTTCGATATTCAACCGAAACTCATTGACGAGTAAATATAAAAAAAGGGAGGGGGTTAGCCTGCCCCCTCATTTACCTAAACTATTTACCCGGCAACTTTGTTTCTTACAAAAGAATAATTCGTGAGGAGATAACTCGACAAACTGGAGAATATCCGCGTCATGTCATATAATGTGAGTTAGAAGTATCCTTCTGTTAAGTTACTGGATGGGGCAGTTATCTCTTCAACTGAAGTTGTGCCTTAAGCCGCACGAATTTAACGTTTCATCTACGGCTTCATGGGGGGGGGGGGGGTTCCGCCCCGTGTGTACCTACCTATCCCGATAGGTTACTTACCGAATAATTGCAATTGATATCCATTCTCGGAGAGAAGGTAGAGCTATCGAAGAGGTTGGTTCCTACAACCCCAGGAGAGGACAAACTCAATTGGATCTACTTGCTATTGCTGCCCTACTTAAACAAGGAGCTCAATCAACAGCAACTGTTCGTGATATTTTGAAACGGGCTAAGGTGCTCGAATAGATCGGAATCAAGCTCTAATTAAAAAATCAAATTTTAGGAGAATCTAATGGGCCTAGTTTGCAGATCTTTCCAGATGCTTTTGTATTATCCCTCCCTTTTATTTATACTTTATGTCTACGCCGTATTTGGCATCCCCCTAAAAAGTAGAATATTTCGGAGGGAATACTGGTTTTCCATCAAAACCTTTTTTGGAAGAAGCGATATTGGACATATCTTTCTGAGCGTGATAAAAAATTGGAAAAAGAGGGGGGGGGGGTAAGAGATAGTTCGAGGCAGCAACATAATTACTACTGAAACGAGTTTCTCCACCCAATCCAATTTGGGATTAGATGTTAAACAACGACCTAACCATAATAGAAATTTCACTTAGTATAACTCGCTACGACTTCTTCAAAGACGGATTGCAGCTCAGCATATCACCGAGGATCAAATTAAGAAATATTTCACTTGCTTGGATACTTCCCACGCAGAAACCAAATTAGTAAGTATTTACTATATCTGGATTTCACTTTGTCCAACGAAACAGATGATTCATCACTTTCGAGTACAATGGTAAAATAGTTGCAGTTCCATCACCACTTTTTCCAAATGATGAAAATTTAGCTACTAATACATCGAGTCCTCTGGGGAAAAGGAGTCCTCTGGGGAAAAGTCATTACAGAATATAGTAATGTTTAGGGGTTACTGCAACGAAAATAACTTCCGGATCTCCTCCTAGGTTTGATCTATTACATAGAAGTGAATGGCTTAGCATTAATCAAGATCGCTTCCCATATCTACTTCTTTTTCTACTTAGAGATAATCTTCACTCAGTTGCTTGCAAGTCTTGTTTAGATAGACAAGGCTTAAATTCAGTCTTCGGAACTTATAATGCAGTAGCAACAAAGCGTTTAATTGATAGCGTGCGCTACCAAGATTACTCAGAGATTTTCTATTCAGAATTTGTTTGAAAATGAGGCAGTCGGCTCGATATCAACTTGTACCTCTACGTACTCCTACAAACAATATGCCTAATTCTGGCAATACCTCTTTCTCGTCGACTGGTCGGCAAAACGACTAACAATTCAACAATTTCACAGTCTACTCACTCAATATTTCCATTTTCGGAAGATAGATTGCCAAAATCTAGCCACGTCTCAAAAATTGAGATGTCGCAAAATCTTCACCTAGAAACTTTAGTTCGCTTGCTTCGCCGACGAGTTAAAGATGTCTCATTCCTACATTTAGTAAGGATAGTTATTCATGCATACAAAATTTCGTATGGGAAATTTATTCAACCTCGACCTTGGAAACAAAGAGAACATGAAGGTATTGATATGTTACTTCAAAATTTTTTCACTTACGAAATTGATTCAATATCGTTACTGCCGTGGAGGCGAGTGTGTAAATTGCAACCGAGATCTTTTGTATTTCCCGATAGAAATAACGTAAATCTAAAAAGTAGATGTATCTCTAAATATACTTCTCAATTAGATACACTAGGCGTCAACCGTTGCCTCATTCGAAGTTTGTGCATTCACTTCGGAAGATATAAAAACAAATCTGTCATAGCTTCTCATGGAGCCCAATATTTTGCAAAGAAATGGATTCGTTATATTTCGATATTTGTTAGATCTCATTTCCATTATCCAACTGAATTTACTCAAATACGTGACAAGTTGTTATCCACTAGTTGTGTCTTATTTTTGGGTTATGTATCAACCATTCGGTCAACATCAAAAGATGTTCAGGTTGAAACCGTGTTAGGTTCCTACATAAGTAGATTGAGTGGGGGGAAATATCATCCCAGGATTCCATCTCTGTTATTAGTTAAATTTTTGGAAAAAGGGAAATTCCGCGATAGTGATGGATATCCAGTTAGTAAATTAGCCCGGGCTGCGTCATCAGATGATGATATCTTGAACAGGTTCGCCAAAATTTGGAACACTTTTTCCTCGTATCACGGTGCTTCAATAAATCGAAATGGATTGCGTAGATTGAGATATATACCACGACTTTCATGTGATAATACATTGGCGGGTAAGCATAAGAGTACGATACGTCTTCTACGACGTAGATTTGAACTGGAACTACCAGAAGCAGTCCCTGCGTGTAACAAGCTCAATTCTTCCAAAATAAATCGGAGAGTTTGGCACTTAAACCTAAGTCGATCTGTTTCATTAACATTCATTTAATTAATGACGCAAGTCTGATAGTTTAATATTTATTTTCCCTTTTAACTCGATAAAGTTTGTTATCGAATTTATTGAATAGTAAGAAGAGTCGAATATCTCGCCATTACGGTTTACACAATCATGTAGATACGAAAGTATTTAATTTGTTAATTTCCTTTTGAAATCGCTAGGGCGGAAAGTTACTCATTTTCAAATATTATCCCGATTTTTATTACGAATTACACTAATTCTATTTCTTCAGATTTCTCTCCTTTACTTAGTAATTTGTCAACTTTGCCAGAATGTATTTTAATTTTCGGTTTAATCACAATTATTACAATTGATTTATCAAGCAAAGGCAGAAATACAATTTTGCCTTGTCGAATTTCGCTAATATCTATGTTAATTGGCGCGATTGCTTCACCGTGTCAATGGGGGATCCAACCAATTTTTACTGCTTCTGGAAGTGGCCGGATCAGTAATTTTAGCTATATATTTCGATTTCTTATATTGATTTGTTCGCTATTATCTGTTCTGTTGTCAGTTGATTACATACGATGCTCAAAAACGGCTTTGGCAGAATTTTTGTTTCTCGTATTAGCTGCAGGTTTGGGTGGAATGGTTCTTCGCCGGGCAGGTGATTTAGTCACCCTTTACGTGGCGTTGGAATTATCAAGTCTATCTTCTCGTTTCCTGTCTGGACATACAAAAAGGGATGTAAGATCCAACGAAGCAGCTACGAAATTTTTGCTGATGGGTGGAGCTAGCTCATCTTTTCTGGTATATGGTTTTTCCTTGTTGTATGGGATTTCCGGCGGACAGCTTCAGCTTGATAAAACAGCTGTCGGATTCTCTTTTAGTCAGTATCTCATTGTAATTTATACAGCTATTGCCTTTATCGCAGCTGGAACGGCATTTAAACTTTCTCTCGTTCCGTTTCATCAATGGACTCCCGATGTATATGAAGGAGTGCGATTCGTCTTAGAAACAATTTAGTCGCCGCATCGTTTTGTGACGTCACAACTGTTTTTTATAGTGCCCTGCGAGTGCGCGGGAATTTGAGACTTTCCCCATATTAGTAGTTACGCCAATAAATCACTCTTGCCGCACCACATCAACTATTGCTCAATTGACAATATACGAGTAAAACAGAGTCCGGTGGCAATATTTAGCAGATTCCCCTTCAAATAAATATATATATATATATATATATATCTCCATTTTCTTATAAATTTTCTATAAAGTTTTTTTTTATCATGGGTAGATTCTGGCAGAATTGGTAGTTCACACGGACTTAGATGAAAATCAAGTTTACTTACGTGTACACATTTTCGTTTCCCCGTACTTGTTGATGGAAATTTGACGAGCTTAATCCTTCAGAAGCTGCTGGTAAACTCCTTCGACTTGATAAATCACTCTAAAATATAATATAAGCGACGAAGCTGCACCTCCGC